ACCATAATATTTCCTAATCAAAACAAGGAAGAATACAAAGTAATGGCCCGCGTAGGTAGTTTCAACCTACTTTCTCTACTTATTTATCGAAGCCAAAGAGCGTAGCAGGGCGAAGCATGCGGGCTTCAATTTCATCATCAGAAAACGCATAAATGCTCTTTTCGTGGAAATAGACTAGAATATTGAGCTCGGGGCTGAGCCTTGTGTCTTCCGGCCAAAGGTTCAAAAAAGCGAGAAGGTCCAATTAGTATGGCTAAAGATACGAGGTTCGAAAAAAAAATATTTCTCTGTTCAAAAATCTATTGTGTGCCCTAACAAAATTCTTGTATAGTACGACGCAAGGTTGCCCTCACCTCCACTATTTGTGCTATGCGGTTTATTATTCAGAAAATAGAAACCATGTTGACAAACATAGCATTTGTTTGATATGAAAAAAAAACCCGGCATCACTTACTTAAATCCAAGGTATGCCAAAAAAGAAAAAGAAAAGAAACTAAAAAAAAAATAATAATAATGATCCTATGCTAATAAAACAAATTGTTATACGGAAAAAAGCCCAAGAGATCGAAAAAGAATCTCCATATATTCTTTTGTTTCATTGTAGTGGCTTGACAAGTCGACAATGGCGACAACTCAAAAATTTATTGTGTGCCTTTCGAGGTAGAACTTTATTTCGACCAAATTACAAAGGGAAACTACCACATAAAAACAAGCAAGGTGGTTTTATTGAGCAGCTTGCTTATAGCGCAGGCCCCACTTGTATCTTGTACTTAACTAAAGAAGCACCAGATAATACATGGTCACAGTTATTACCTTCGGCCTCATACAACCAAAATCTAGTTTTATTATACGGACAACTTCAATCTACTTTAGTCAATCATATGGATATAAAAAAAGCGGCTAATTTGGAAATAACATCAGTATTTCAACAACTTTTTGAGCTCATTTTTCACCCATATAATTCTTTATGTTTTTGTTTGAACAAGCCAATTTATGCTTCACCCACTATACAAGAAAAGACGCAAGGAGGGTTACTTAGTCACCAGAGGATAACCACTTAGTAACGAACTTGGGCCCCCACTTTGCCAATTAAGGCCGCAGGCTTTATTAACAGAACTGGGGCGCGTAGTTTATAGCGAAGCTTTTTTTTTTTAATATTTTGGGAAATCCCCCAAAAATATTTTTTGTTGCGAAAAGCAGCGCCCTCGAAGATTGTAAAGATTTAAGCTAATGGATGACTTGTTTTTTTGGCGAATAACGGGATTTGAACCCGTGTTTTCAAATTCACAATCTGACACTTTCACCTATTAAGTTATACTCGCCCTTTTTTTCAATTCAGACATTAAAATACTCGCTATCGGATTCGAACCGATAACCCATAGGAACAGATTTTGAGACTGCCGTGTTTACCATTTTCACCAAGCGAGTATGCTCACTATCGGACTTGAACCGATAACCCATAGGAACAGATTTTAAGTCTGTCGTGTTTACCATTTTCACCAAGTGAGCTTAAGGAAACGAAGCGCAGAATGGAAACACAATCTTTTTGTTTCGTTTTCTTTTTGCTATTTCATTTTATAGACATCTCCGGCTTATCCCGGCTCGGCTGAATCTGCGGCGTTTTTTCAAATATTTGAAAAATCTATAGTCCTCTGTCTTAAGGTGTGTAGAGACTCCTTTTTCATTGATTTATACCAGTCTATCTTAGATCCGAGATAGTGCCGAAAAAATGATTCAATTTAATCTAACCATGGTTGCCTTGGCAATGGCAATGACTTTTATACAATATGCAGAATACTCCAAAACCTCTATTTAGAACTAAAAGAAAATAATGCTTTTTTAGAAAAAAATCATAAAGTGCAAAGGTTAAAATTTTGAGCTTTGTTTTACGTAGTTTTGCCATCTATATAATAGAATATAGTAGAAAATAATAAGTTGGCGAGGAAGTAAAAGTATATATATATCTATAGATATATATATACTTTTTTTTTTATTCTGTGGATTACTAATAAAATGGAGTGATCCAAGATGACCTCTCTTTCAATTTCAATTATGTCATTATATAGTAATGGCATGCGGCGAACTCTATTGGATGCGTCAAAAACTTGATTTGTTGGGCTGTGTCAATTTATTAAGATTAACAGAGCCTTCATCTAAGTCTTGGCTCGTGCAGCTGTCGCCCAAAATACAATCAATTATCTACCCAATCGACTGTATTTTGGTCACAATAAAAAAAATGATTTATGTATGTATTTATTAATTGTAACTTTACCTTTACTAGGTAGTTGTGTAGCAGGTGCTTTTGGTCGTCTTCTTGGTTTACGAGGAACTGCTATAGTCACAACCACGTGTGTTTCATTATCTTTCATTTTATCTTTGATTGCTTTTTATGAAGTTGCACTGGGAGCCAGTGCTTGCTATATAAAAATTGCTCCATGGATTTTTTCCGAGATGTTTGATGCTTCTTGGGGCTTCTTTGGCGACCGTGAAGTCACCGGATGAATTGCTGGATAGATAGATTATCTGGACGCTGCAGTTGCTCTGTGGTGAGACGGACTCGACTCACTCTCTGGGGCGAACTCCTGTAGAGCATCATAGCATGTCGGGAAAAGGGCATACTGGACGTAGCCAAAAATATCCTTGGCTGTGCCCTGATCGTGTCTTTGAGACACAGGTGAGGCCATAGGTAACAAACGTAAGGTGGAGGAGGTATCCCAAACTTGGCGCATCGGGCGAGGCCCGCGTTCCCCCTGCATATAGGCAGCAAGAGGGCGCATATGCCTGAACAAATAGGGGGCCTGAGTCCAATAAGGACAGCACACCACTTCAAGCGCACCTATGTCTCGATATCGATAGAGTATTCGGTGGAACCGGTGAACCATACATTTTTCTAGATAGAGATGCGTGGGACAGAGGGCTTGTAGTACCTGCCTACTCGCTTCAAATATTCAAAAATTTTTTTGCTGCGAGTTTTTTCAGAAAAACGCTGATATCAGCAAAAGGGAAGAAGCCTAAGTCGGCAGATGCCGTACGCTTGAGTGGCAAAGGTAAGCGACACTATACGACTAGGCGATAGAAAAAAAATATGTAGCGAATAAAAAAAAATCTATTTTTTGCTGCGGCCCGCTTAAACATACAGTGGTTACTCCAAGCCTTAATAACAATCTCAAGTTGGTGAGCCGTGTGATAGGTAACTATCTCGCACGGTTCGGGGAGCACTTTATTATTTTACTCGAGTGAACGGCCGCCGCATTGCGGTACGCAAAAAATTTCCTGCTTGATTCTGCGATTCAAGGCCCCGGTAAAATAAAACTTTTGACTCTGTGTTTGATAGTCCGACTGTAGTTATGTTAATTGTGGTTACATTTGTAAGTAGCTTAGTTCATCTCTATTCTATTTCATATATGTCTGAGGACCCGCACAGCCCTCGATTTATGTGCTATTTATCCATTTTTACTTTTTTTATGCTAATGTTGGTCACCGGAGATAACTTTATTCAATTATTTTTAGGATGGGAAGGAGTAGGTCTCGCTTCATATTTGTTAATTAATTTCTGGTTTACACGACTTCAGGCCAATAAAGCAGCTATAAAAGCTATGCTTGTCAATCGAGTAGGTGATTTCGGATTAGCTCTCGGGATTATGGGTTGTTTTACTATTTTTCAAACAGTAGACTTTTCGACTATTTTTGCTCGTGCCAGCACCTTTTCTGAACCCCATCATTATTTCATTTTTTGCAATATGAGATTTCATGCCATAACTGTTATTTGTATTTTACTTTTCATTGGTGCTGTTGGAAAATCTGCACAAATAGGATTGCATACTCGGTTACCTGATGCAATGGAGGGTTTTCGAATATTTGAGGGCTCTCATGTGCCTGCCAATAGGTACATTATAACAATCTCACTGTATGCTGGAATCGTCGATCAAATGAGAGTCCCCATCGGAAAAATATCTCATTTTGACCAATCAGCAGGAAACCTATAAAGGAAGGCCAAATCCACCCAACGAAGTAAAGGCTGAAGGAGCTCTATAGGATCCTCAGAGACTGTACGTGAGACCTCTTGTTCGAAATGGAATTTATTCTTGAAGAGAGAAGCTGGCCAGATTTAACTAAGATACGAAGCATTCTTTTGTCGTGAAGATTCGATCATTTTTTTTTTAGATTATATAGTCTAGATATGCAGGTCTTATGGAATAGAAGGATCCGTATAGGATTTGGGCATGTAGAAAATATTGTATTGAATCAAATACTCCTCATCATTTTGGTTATAAGCTGGAAACGGAAAACAATATATATATATATTGTTTTCCGTTTCCAGCGCGGCCTGATGTTACATTCCAACTTTCCGCCTGAGCCCAGCCTTATTGTCATCCTCACCAAAGCGCCGCGCACTGAATCTACCAGGATGCAGTTTAAAAAAGCTTAAATATTTTTTGTTGCTTCGCAAAATATATCTATACTTGCGAAAAGCGTTGGGATGGAGCTGAGACGGTGTCTCATGTATAAAAGAAAAAAAACATCTTAGTTGTTAGGGACGCAGCATCCGTAAGATTCTTGGGAGAGTCTCTATTTCATAAGTGGAAGATACAGTCCCTACTCTTGCTAGGCTCATTAGCTTATTACCTAATGCTCTAAAATATTCTTTCTTGGCCTTATGGGAGCGTAAGAAATTATTAAAGAGTAGCCCACTCCAGTATCTGCTTTGATTCATGCAGCTACTATGGTAACAGCAGGCGTTTTTATGATAGCAAGGTGCTCCCCTTTATTCGAATATTCACCCACTGCTTTGATTGTCATTACTTTCGTAGGGGCTATGACGTCATTCTTCGCGGCAACCACTGGAATATTACAGAATGATTTAAAGAGGGTCATAGCCTATTCAACTTGTAGCCAATTAGGCTATATGATATTTGCTTGCGGTATTTCCAACTATTCCGTTAGCGTATTTCATTTAATGAATCACGCTTTTTTTAAAGCATTACTTTTTTTAAGTGCAGGTTCAGTGATTCATGCCATGTCGGATGAGCAAGATATGCGTAAGATGGGAGGGCTTGCTTCCTTGTTACCTTTCACTTATGCCATGATGCTTATAGGCAGCTTATCTTTAATAGGTTTTCCTTTTTGTACTGGATTTTATTCTAAAGATGTTATTTTAGAGCTCGCTTATACTAAATATACGATTAGTGGTAACTTTGCTTTCTGGTTGGGAAGTGTTTCTGTCTTCTTCACCTCTTATTATTCTTTTCGTCTACTTTTTTTAACTTTTTTAGCATCAACAAATTCATTCAAGCGAGACATCTTACGATGTCATGATGCGCCCATTCTTATGGCAATCCCTTTAATCTTTTTAGCTTTTGGAAGTATTTTTGTAGGATACGTGGCCAAAGTGTGACCTGTTAGCCCATAAGTCACTCCTGTGACGAAGCGGTTGTTGCTCACTTAAAAAAGAAATTCTTTTTCAAAGTGAACAATAATTGAGAATTGGATGCGGGCGAAATTCCCGCCAATGGCTGAGATGTTCAGTCGACTCTCTTCCCTTTGTAGGAGGTCCGGCAGCCTCCGAGTTAGAAGTAAGCAAAAAAAGGAGGAGGAAAGAGGCCTTGGTGAACCACTATAAGTAAACAAGTGTAAGCTTTGTTGCCCGACAGTATCAAGTACTGACCACACTGAGGGACGAACCTTAGAATGAAAAGGAGGAATAAAGGGTACTTGCAGTGCAAATTTTTGGTCTTGCACCGAACATCCAATGGACCTTGGACTAAATGGCCACTGTCTGAAAGGACTATGTCCAAGGGACCACCCCGCAAAGTACATCTTGCGCCTATGGGCCGCTATAACTATCCAATACACTCAAAACTGGAAAACTCTGGTAGGGCTCCCTTGCGGCGGGCTGCCAAGCTATAAACCCGACGAGAGCAGGATTCTCTAAAAAGCCAAGGCCGCAGAGTGCAGCCAGCCAAAATAGATTTTTTTTCGCAGCATTTTCATTATGCCCACTTGGAGATTTAGGATTTCAGTAAAAACTGGAAAGGAGAATAAGTTATGAGTAGGTTCTACATAGATACCCAAACGATACCCTGGGAACAAATTCCTTGGCCCAAGGTCGAGGCAGTTGTTTTTAGACTCCAAACCAGGATTTACCAAGCTTCTCGCTCCAACAATATGGACAAGATGCGTGCTCTACAATTTAGACTCATACGAAATCTACATGCCAGACTCTTAGCCGTAAGACGAGTTACACAAGAAAACCAAAGGAAAAAGGACCCTGACATTTACAAGAAGTTGGGTGCCTCAGGGTCACAAAAAATAGAGATGGCAAGAGGTCTTCAATTGGATGGAAAGGCTGCGCCCATTCGTCAGATAATAATATCAAAGCCCCAAGGAAAAGAAGAGCACCCCAGAAAACTACGAGCAAAAAAAAAATATAGATTTTGTTGCGCCTTTTCTGCACTAGGCGCAACAAAACGTAGAGTCAATCAGGTACGCTTTGCGCCTGGAAAATGGAAAGTAAAAAACAATCTATATTTTTTTTTTCGAACTAAACTTCGCGTCTTTTCATCTTCTTGGCCTATTTGTGTTATTGAAGACAGAGCGAAGCAAGCTTTAATCAAAATGGCCTTAGAAACTGAATGGGAAGCCCGCTTCGAACCCAATTCTTATGGATTCAGACCCGGACGAAGCTGCCAGAATGCCATCAAAGCCATATTCAACGCTATTCAAGCCAAGCCCAAGTATGTTTTGAACGCGGACATTTCCAAATGTTTCGATCGCATCGACCACCAAGCCCTATTGGACAAACTGAAAACTTTGCCTAATTTAGCCAAACAGGTCAAAGCCTGGCTTAAAGTCAACCTCATGACCGGATTAAGAAATAATGCTCAGTACATGGAAAAGGGCACCTATCGCGTGATGTTCCCACTGCTAGTCAACATTGCTCTCCATGGGATGGAGACAGCTTTAACAGAGTGGTCACTGAGAGCATATCCCAAAGAACCAACTCCGATACTGATTAGATATGCCAACGACTTCGTTGTACTTCACCAATCCAAAGAGATCATAGAACAGGCTCAGGTCTTCCTAAGGGAATGGTTAAAGTGCATGGGACTAGAATTGCACTCAGAGAAAATCCAGGTAGTCAACACTGGATCCGGGTTCCAATTTCTAGGGTTTTCAATCAATCATATCTGGAAATGGGGCAAAGTTAGAACTTTAATAACTCCGTCTCGTGAGTCTCGCCGGAGATTTCTCGAAGATATTCGACGGGCCATTCAATTGTCAAAAGGAAAAGCAGCCTACCAACTTATCATAACCCTAGTACCCCAAATAGTAGGATGGGGCAACTACTTCAAATACTCTGAATGCAACAATCTATTTCGGAGATTAGACCATGATATTTTTCAAAAGATCCGAGCATGGGTATACCGACGGCATCCGACATGGGGTCGTGATAAAATCAAACAAAAGTACTTCCCCGAAAAGAGAAGCTGGTTCTTCAAAAGGAAAGTATACCAAGATAACTGGATTTTGTACGACTCTCGCACAACGGCCTTCGGGGTGAAAAGAGAATATTACCTGGTCAAACTGAGTTGGATAGCTAGCCACAAGCACATGTTGGCAAGACAAAATAAGAGTCCAATAAAATGAAAAGCCGCGTGAAAAAAGAGCGCAACAGCAACAAAATCTATATTTTTTTTTTGCTCTTGACTTCTCTGTTCTACTGCGCACCTTCAACGGAACTACTATCTACTGAAATCTAAAGGTTCCAAATGCGGTAATCAAAAAGCTGAAGGGCTCTTTCTTTATTACATCGCCTAAACATGTTAGAAAACCACGAGAGCATGAAAGTAGAGCACATCAAAGTGAAATCCTTGCGTGTTCCTAGAAAACTTATGGACAAGCACTGCCATGTTGAAAACAAGCAAGAAGACGTAAAAATTCTGAGAGGAGCCGTATGAGGCGGAAGCCTCACGTACGGTTTTGAAGCCAAGCCGTTCCAGCAATGGAACGGCTTAGGAACCGATATGATGATTGGTTTAGGTACCCATTTTTGGGCTAATTCCCTTCTCATACTACCAAAAAATGAAATTCTTGCCGAATCCGAGTTTGCTACTTCAACAATTATCAAACTAATTCCTATTTTGTTTAGTACTTTAGGTGCTTTTATGGCATATAATATAAATTTTGTAGCAAATCCATTAACTTTTGCTTTGAAAACTAGTACTTTGGGTAATCGATTATATTGCTTTTTAAATAAGCGCTGGTTTTTTGATAAACTTTTTAATGACTTTATAGTTAGATTCTTTTTACGTTTTGGATATGAAGTTTCATTTAAAGTTTTAGACAAGGGTGCTATTGAAATCTTGGGACCTTATGGAATTTCGTACACATTTCGAAAATTAGCCAAGCAGATAAGTAAACTTCAAAGTGGTTTTGTTTATCATTATGCTTTTGTAATGTTGATTGGCTTAACCATATTTATTACCATAATAGGTCTGTGGGATTTTATTTCTTTTTGGGTAGATAATCGATTGTATTTTATTTACATAGTGAGTTTTCTATTTATTCATTTTGAAAACGACATTAGCACGAGCTAAAGAGGGCATACTTCCTTATATAATACCATGAAACTTTAAGGGACGCAATGATAAGCCAGTGCTACGCCCTTTTTTCGGCTTCGCTGAGAGGGAGGGCTGAGGCCCGACGAAGCCTAACAAGCAAAAAAAATAGATTTTTTGGAGCCTAAGCTATGCTCTGCGGTCTAGCTACGATAAATCGTAAAAAAAAATGGGTCCTCGAATAAAGCACGTTATTGCCTTGGGTCTATGAGGAATCTGAAAAAGAAGAAGAAAAAAGTAAAGGTTGGAATGATAGAATAATAAATCGAAAAAGAGAAAATGAAAAAAACCATAAAACGAAAAAAAAATTTTTCGGCTTTTTTTATCCTCCTCGATCGTGACTGAGGCCGTCTGGTCATAATAGCAAGCCCTAAAGCATTGAACAAAGCGGCAAAAGACGAAGCATGCAATTACATAGTATGCGCGTATAAAAGCTCATCAAGTTATGCAATTATTGCGGGCTTTATAGAAGTGCAGGGGGTTATGATGATATACCCATAAGGCCTCTATGGCTGGAAAGCCGAGAAGAAATGTGGACCCGCGGCCTGCGAAGAGAGCTGCGTCCCCGGGATCTTTTGGAAAAAGAGTAAACATTTATGTTACAATTTTTAGCTCCATTTTATTCCAATCTCAGTGGTCTTATTCTGTGTCCTTTGTTAGGAAGCATTATTCTTTTTGTTATCCCTAATCCCAGAATACGACTGATACAAAGTATTGGTTTGTGCACCTCTTTGATTACTTTTCTATATTCCCTTTTTTTTTGGATACAATTCGATAATTCTACAGCCAAATTTCAATTCGTGGAAACCATTCGATGGCTTCCTTATTCAAACATCAATTTTTATATAGGTATAGATGGTATCTCTTTATTTTTCGTAGTCTTGACCACATTTTTAATTCCTATTTGCATTTTAGTAGGTTGGTCCAGTATTAAAAGTTATAAAAAAGAGTATATGATAGCCTTTCTAATTTGTGAATCTTTCATGATTGCTGTATTTTGCATGGCGGATCTTTTATTATTTTATGTTTTTTTCGAAAGCGTTTTAATCCCTATGTTGTGCGGAGCTGAGCATCTGATATTCGCGGCGCGAAGCGCCGCCTCTGCAGGAGCCTTGTGCAGTAAACCCTTCTGAGCGATCTGAAGACCAGTAGGTTCGCGAAGCTTTCGGAGAAGGGTAGTCTTGTGTGTAAGCATAGCTTTTTGGTCGAACCCGTCGGATGACCTATTTGGGATTGGGGGGTACTTTGAGTGGGTACTTTGCAGGACTTCACTCTGCCTACTCGAATATTGTATAAACATGCAGGAAAGGGTGCTCCTAGGCAGAGAAGAATGGAGTTTTGCTACGAGAAAACAGTTTTCGTGAAGTCTAGGGGGTGCAGACACACTTGCGCGAATTACAGATGACAGCTACAAGGGTGGTGGGGAAAAAAAAGTACTCGACGCCTGGGGATGGACATAAATTTGTTAACTACCTATTGAGCTGACAAGGATAATCGTTCTGATCTTGAAAGAGGACCTCAGGTCAATTCCTCTGTAGGGAAGTTATTGGCGAGGCCGCGGGATGAGTCGCTGGGACAAAAAAGGAGACCGAAATGAAAAAATATTTTAAAACGCCAAGCCAAAAAAAGGCGTAAAGCCCTTTCTGCAAAAATCTATATAGTTTTTTTTTGCTTGGCTTTTATTCTCGGCTCATCCGCTATTTTGGGAAGGAGCCGTATGACGCGAGAGTGTCACGTACGGTTCTTTGAGAAGGGTGTGGGTACCTACAGGAGCTTTTTCTCGACTCATTTATCATGGGGAGATAAAGCCGAGGGCCTATCATCCCTTACTCTCCTATTATCATAGGGGTATGGGGTTCTAGACAAAGAAAAATTCAAGCAGCATATCAGTTTTTCTTATATACTTTACTTGGATCTGTCTTTATGCTCTTAGCCATTTTATTTATTTTTTTCCAAACAGGAACCACTGATTTACAAATATTATTAACCACAGAATTTAGTGAGCGGCGCCAAATATTGCTATGGATTGCTTTTTTTGCTTCTTTTTCCGTAAAAGTGCCTATGGTACCAGTTCATATTTGGTTACCTGAAGCTCACGTAGAGGCACCTACGGCTGGATCTGTAATATTAGCAGGAATTCTTTTGAAATTAGGAACCTATGGTTTTTTAAGATTTTCTATACCCATGTTTCCTGAAGCGACACTTTATTTTACTCCTTTCATTTATACTTTAAGCGTTATTGCTATTATATATACTTCCTTGACTACAATAAGACAAATCGATCTGAAGAAAATTATTGCCTATTCTTCAGTAGCTCATATGAATTTTGTGACTATTGGTATGTTTAGTCTAAACATACAAGGAATTGAAGGTAGTATTTTACTTATGTTAAGTCATGGAATGGTTTCTTCAGCCCTTTTTTTATGTGTTGGTGTTTTATATGACCGACATAAGACTCGACTTGTTAAATATTATGGAGGTTTAGTCAGCACCATGCCAATGTTCTCGACGATTTTCTTATTCTTCACCTTAGCCAATATGAGTTTACCCGGTACTAGCAGCTTTATCGGAGAATTTCTTATTTTAGTAGGAGCTTTCCAAAGAAATAGCTTAGTGGCCACATTAGCGGCACTTGGAATGATTTTAGGCGCAGCTTATTCTCTTTGGCTATATAATCGTGTAATTTTTGGGAATTTCAAACCCAAATTCCTCCAAAAATTCTCCGATTTAAATAGAAGAGAAGTTCTAATATTTTTCCCTTTTATTGTCGGAGTTATTTGGATGGGTGTTTACCCCGAAGTTTTCTTAGAGTGTATGCATACTTCCGTAAGTAACTTAGTGCAACATGGAAAATTTGATTGAAAAACATAAAAAAGAGGTTTGAAGAAATGTTTGAACATGATTTTTTAGCGCTTTTCCCAGAGATCTTTCTTATTAACGCAACCATCATTTTGCTTATTTATGGAGTTGTATTTAGTACCTCTAAAAAATATGATTATCCACCATTAGTGTGTAATGTTAGTTGGCTTGGTTTACTTAGTGTTGTGCGCCTAGGAGGGCGCGTTTGAGAAGACGATGGTTGAAAACAATCGCTCGGGTAGGCTCCCTAACCTTATGTGGGATCAGACCGCAAGGAACCATAGCATGGGTACTATCCGCGTTTCGTCGCAAGTACAATCGTACGCATAGGAGTAAGGTAACTTCCCCCGACGAAAGGCGGGGCCGGAAGGGCACGTGGGCTCGAACGCTACTCACGTGCGAGCAACTCTCCGGACGTAACTGTAATGGACAGAAAAAGTGGTACACGTAACTAAACGACAAGCAAACGGCCAAACGCGCAAACTAGGGATCATCCAAATGGACTCTATAGGAACCGGCTTTGATAAAAGCAGGGCGTAGCAAATTTGCTACGATTTTCAAAAAAAAATACTTTTGAAAATCCCTTAGAGACCAAGGCTTTAGCCAAAATGTACGGGTGACAGATCCTTCCACAATGTACCCTGAGAAATACACCGGGCAATTCATGTTAAGCATACGACGATGCCCTTTAGAGTGAAAGCCTCGGGGGAAAAGGAGGTAGGTGATAATGCGCTGTACTTTCCAGACGCGGCGTGCGCCGCGTCTGGAAAGTACAGCAAACTCGGAGAAGCAATTTAGGATAATGTCATTAAAGAGAAAAAAAAAGATTTTTTTCGCTGAGTGCTACTTACTACTTTTAGCCTCATATTAATGAGACTTCCTACGTCAATATACAACCCTGAATAAAAGACTAAGGCAATAGCTAGATAAAACAGCGAATTTGATTAATTTACCTACAGACGTAACCAATAAAAGAATGGAAGACAATGTAGTATAACGCCAACTCCGAAATGATTAGTGTTTTATTTTGTTCATGCAGGCCCGGCCTTAGAGGGTTTCGGTCCGTAAACCTGAAAAAATTATCATGGACGAGCCACATGCGGGGAAACCCGCACGTGTGGTTCTGACCGGGGGGGGAAAAAGCACCCTATCGGTATCTAATAACTATATTATTGGTCGCTTCTAGCACACCTCTAACTGTTGCCAATTTATTCTATAATAATTTAATAATAGACAATTTTACATATTTTTGCCAAATCTTTCTATTAATAAGTACGGCTAGCACTATAGTTATGTGTCTGGGTTATTTTAGAGAAGAGAGTTTGAATGCTTTTGAATCTATTGTCTTAATTCTACTTTCTACTTGCAGTATGCTCTTCATGATTTCGGCTTATGATTTAATTGCCATGTATTTAGCTATTGAGCTTCAAAGTTTATGTTTTTATGTGATTGCAGCATCAAAAAGAGACTCTGAATTTTCTACAGAAGCTGGCTTAAAATATTTTATTTTAGGTGCATTCTCCTCTGGAATTTTATTGTTTGGTTGTTCTATGATTTATGGATTTACTGGAGTTACCAATTTTGAGGAATTAGCTAAGATTTTCACTGGATATGAAATCACTTTATTTGGTGCTCAATCTAGTGGTATCTTTATGGGGATTCTATTTATTGCTGTAGGTTTTTTATTTAAGATAACAGCAGTTCCTTTTCATATGTGGGCACCTGATGTATACGAAGGTTCACCTACTCTGGTTACAGCATTCTTTTCTATCGCACCTAAAATATCTATTCTTGCCAATATGGTACGTGTTTTTATTTATAGTTTCTATGATCCAACATGGCAACAACTATTCTTTTTTTGCAGCATTGCTTCTATGATCTTAGGAGCATTGGCTGCAATGGCTCAAAACAAAGTCAAAAGACTTTTAGCTTATAGTTCTATTGGACATGTAGGTTATCTTTTTATTGGTTTTTCATGTGGAACCATAGAAGGGATTCAATCGCTACTAATTGGTGTTTTTATTTATGTATTAATGACCATCAATGTATTCGCCATAGTATTAGCATTACGTCAAAACCGTTTCAAATATATAGCAGATTTAGGTGCTTTAGCCAAAACTAATCCTATTTTAGCTATTACTCTGTCTATTACTATGTTTTCATACGCAGGAATACCCCCGTTAGCCGGATTTTGTAGCAAATTTTATTTGTTTTTTGCTGCTCTAGGCTGTGGAGCTTACTTATTAGCCTTAATAGGAGTTGTTACTAGTGTTATCAGTTGTTTTTATTATATACGCTTTGTGAAAATAATGTATTTTGATACACCTAAAAAATGGATTCTATATAAACCAATGGATCGTGAAAAATCCTTACTACTAGCAATTACTTTGTTTTTGATCAGTTTTTTCTTTTTATACCCTTCTCCTCTATTCTTAGTTAGCCATCAAATGGCACTAAGTCTATGTTTGTAAGTTGTATGTCTAATAAATAAATAAAATTTTTATAAGTTCAGCATAATATAATAGTAATAGTTGCATAATCCACAAGTCTGAATTGGATTCAAGACTGAATTCGAGCAAGGCCACAGAGCGTAGCTTTTCGCGGGGCGCGATAAAAAAAAAGAATTTTTTTCGCAGATTGGCCTTTGCTAAAAACGAGGAAAGCACTGCGCCTCCAATGACTCTCCGTACCGTTTTATTTCTTCATCCTCTCGGTTGTCTCCAGCCCCATCATTTGTTATGCGAATAATGTGGGCACAGCACCGGTTTAATTGCGTTTCGCGGAGAAATGATCACCGCAGCGTGAGGCTGCACCTGCGCCCTGAATCATGACAAATGATTTCTATTTGCCAAGCAACGAAGCGGCCCCCTACATTTGTCGGTCACTCTCTTCTGGTACCTTAAGCGACAGAAAAAAAAAATAGATTTTTGGAGAAGAAAACTGGGTGAATAAAAACCCAAGCGGAAAAAGGGACTTGAACCCTCAACTTCAGCCTTGGCAAGGCTGTACTCTACCATTAAGCTATTTCCGCCAGCTCCGACAAGACAAAACAATAGGAAAAAAGTAAGAAGGCCTTTACACTTATCAGATGTATTCTTTTAGTAGAATTTGATGGATAGGCCCATGCTTGGAAAGATTCGAACTCTCAACCCCCAAATCCGTAGTTTGGTGCTCTATCCGATTGAGCTACAAGCACAAATTTCTTATTCTTAAGCACTACGTGTCATGTAGGCTGCATTACTACAAAGAAAAAACATATGTATACATGATATGAAAAAATATTTTAAGAATTGAAAAAAAAAAAAGAGATATGCTTTTTTTTTCCCCTATTCATTTAAATTTAAGCGATGGTATACTTTGTAAATTAGGATAGTATTACCCTATTGCATTATTTCAAGGCGTTTATGCCTTCTGTGACTCGAAAAAGTTTATTATAGCACTGTGGTCAAATTAGTCAACATTTTGACCGCAGTTAAGTGATCTGGATGCATTATAACACGTTAGTAATCAAGTTCAAAAAAGAATACTTTGTTGATTTGATTAGCTCGCGTTTAGGTTTTACTGCTAAAAAAAAAACAAAATATATATAGATTTTGTTTTCTCATTTCTCCTACCTAATTTATTGGCTCTATCCAAAAAGCGGAAATGCAGACGTTATTAAAGGTCGCTCTTGGTGTAATGTTGACCAGGTACAGAGTTTTTTTTTAGTTGAAAGCGTTATGGATTATCGTAGGTAAATGAAAAAAAAGGTGGCGTATAAACGGGCCACAGGCCGCAAATTGTACCACTTTTTTTTCTTTTTATTGCAGCGCAGCTCTGGCTGACCATTTTTCTCCGAAATAATTTTGTCCCTTTCGTCTAGGGGTATAGGACATCGTCTTTTCATGGCGAGAACACGGGTTCGAATCCCGTAAGGGATAGCCTTACTTACATATGCTCCGAGAGCCAAGCGAAATGAGCTTTCCAGTGCACGTAGGAATTTTTTGTCTGAAAAAGAAAAGGACACAAAAAAGTGGAAAAAAGACTTTTTTTTCAGTGTCTTCGCCCTTTATTCTAGTTTTTCACTGTTCTCCTTCATTCTTTTTTTTTGTGTCCTCCTGATGAATGAAAATCATAGAAAGCATAGTAATGAAAGGGCGCAGGGTATAGCGGCCAAAGGCCCCATTCCCATAACGAATAGAGCATAAGAAATAAGAAAGAAAAATTTTATGCAACTTTCTAAAAAAAACCAAGTAAGTGAAATATGCCTACAATAAATCAATTGATTCGTCATGGTAGAAAGTCAAAACGGCGCACACAACGTACTCGAGCCTTAACTCAATGTCCTCAAAAGCAAGGAGTATGCCTGCGTGTTTCGACGAGAACACCAAAAAAACCTAATTCGGCTTTACGCAAGATAGCCAAAGTACGTTTAACCAATCGAAATGAGATAATTGCTTACATTCCCGGCGAAGGCCATAATTTGCAAGAGCATTCTGTGGTTATGGTTAGAGGGGGTAGAGCGAAAGATTTGCCAGGTGTAAAATACCATTGTATTCGAGGAATTAAAGATTTGCAAGGAATACCGAGTCGACGTCGAGGCAGATCTAAATATGGTACAAAAAAACCCAAAGATTCTATATGAATTTATTTGTCAAATCATCGAATTTCAGCTTTGTTTTTGGTTTATCAAAGGCAAAGGCGGGAATCAAAAAAAATGAAAATTGGCCATTTAGCGGAAAAAATCTATTTTTTTTTTCAGAAAGCTTTTTTGCGCGTCGTTTATCGCATTGTAGATATTTATGCTATGCCCTGGAAGGGCATGTGCCATCAAGACCTAAAAGTCGTGGGGCAAGCATATACAATAGCTCAGACAATTTGGGCTATATCCGGGGCTTGCATGGTAAACAAAAACAATTAATAAAAAAATTGGTCCATATTTGCATGATTAATGGTAGAAAAACGAGATCTCGTGCTATTGTTTATAAAACTTTTCATTGTCTAGCTCAGCATGGCGATATATTAAGACTTTTGGTTAATGCCATAGAAAATGTCAAGCCTGTTTGTGAAGTGAAAAAGGTAAGAATTTCTGGTACTACTCAATTAGTACCATCTATTATAGCAACAAATCGTCAAGAAACCTTAGCCATTCGTTGGATGCTCGAAGCGGCAGCCAAACGACGTATTAACAAAAAAAGCATGAGCTTAGATCAATGTTTAGCTGATGAGATATTGGATGCTTCCCGAAAGATGGGGATTGCACGTAAAAAAAGGGACGATCTTCATAAACTGGCTCAAGCCAATCGTAGTTTTTCGCATTATAGATGGTGGTAAACTATTGAAAGTGGAAGAAAAAAGGGATCAGGCGACGAGGGAGGCGAAGCGCATTATTTAGAAACTTTTCTGCGCTTCGCCCCCTTTTGCTTTGCCCCATTCAGGGATTGGGGAAAGAAAAAAAAGGCCAAGCTTCGTTATGCGCTTGGCTACTCATTTATAAGGATCTCATGGCTTTTATCATAATTAAACTATTCGTCCTTTCTTAGAATTAGACATTAAGCGTCTCAGCGCAAGATAAGTTTGCCGCATCAAAGAAGGGTTGCAAGAGAGTGGGCGCAGCAAATATATATTTTTTTTGCTTGCTGTTTTTTCTATCAAAAAATCGACCAGAAAGCCAGTAATATTCGCGTAGTTTTTTTTTGTGCACCCTGCAGGTAGCGCACGATTATCAGCACACCGAGACGACTAAAGACAACTTTTGTCAAGCTGCGGGGGGGAGGAGTATCTGCGGCCTATTTGTTTTGGTAGGAATTAGTCCCCGGGGTCCTGGGACATTCGCTTCCGCCAACAGGGAACTCTACAAGGCCGCAGGGCGCAGCAAAATATATATATATATATAGAATATTTTTTTTTTCGTAGCTTTTTGCATCCCGCGCGTTCAAAGGTCTTCGACCATCGGTGTGCATTATTTTGCGTCATCAAAAGCAAATCCAGCTTTTTTATTATGGTTGATGATGACGCGCTTAAAAAGTAAAGAAGTGAGTGATGTAGCAACTGTTTTGATGCTCCTTACACCAGTCTTCTAATGAAGGTTTATAGCATCATTTAAATAAATACAAATTAAAATAGTAAAAACATAAGCTTGTAATATAGCAACACCTAATTCCAAACCAGTTAATGCGAATACTATTAGAAAAGGAGCAAGATGCGCTAAATACATAATACCTCCCATAGATAGCATAGTCCAAGCAAACCCGCTTAGAATCTTGACTAAACTATGACCAGCCATCATATTGGCGAATAAACGTATTCCTAGACTTAATGCGCGAAAACGATAGGAGATTAACTCGAGAAGTACTAGGAAGGGTGCTAACGGCAAGGGTACTCCTTGCGGCAAGAAAAAACTAAAAAAATGAAGCCCATGTGTTTGAAATCCAACTATAGTGATTCCGATAAAAAGAGATAATGAAAGACCCAGGGTAATTATAAAATGACTTGTTACTGTAAAACTATAAGGTATCATACCAATAAGATTACTGAATAATAAAAAAAGAAAAGTGACAAAAATTAGAGGAAAAAAGCGTTGTTTCATCGAAGAAGGACCGCTTATTTGTTCATTTACCAAGTTAAGCACAAAATCATAAATAATTTCAACAAAGGATTGCCAAGCATTTGGTACTAAGTGTCCTCCATTTAAAGTAACGAAATGAACTAGAAGCAATACTAGACTGATAGTTAATAGCATAAACAAAGATGAATTGGGTCGGTAGGGGAAAAAAAGATTTTTTTTTTGCTCTATTTGAACCTTACTTAGGCCCAGGGTTTAAAGCCGTTCCCCTCCTATAGAACCGTACGTGATAGTTGCCCATCATACGGCTCCTCTCTCTTCGGGACCGGCCCAAGGCCCAATAGAGGCTTTATTTTGGCAGCCATCTTCAAAAAAGGATTTTTTTTTACTTAGCCGAAGAGAGCCAGGACTACATTCCTCGCCGCTTATTTTGTGGGAGGTTTTCTATCCATCCTCGAGCGCATTCCACAGTATCCTGGGCACTCGCCCTCATAGCCGTCACCCCAGTTGATCTACCCGCGCGTTCTGTCTAGGATTCTTTAGGCTCGACCGGCGTGTGCCGGCGTGAACATGGTTTGTATCCTGACCCAGGGGCTTCCTTTCACCGTCTACCATCGGCTATTTGAGTAGATCAGTCCTCATATTCGTCTCCCTTCCAAAAGAGCGGCCATTCTCGAGATTCGTAAACCTATCCTGTACAAAACACTTTCCTGACTCCACGGCATCGAAGTAAACGGGAGTTGGATTATCGTCTAAAACCCCGACGAAGTGTTTACACCATCGAGTAGTGGGCGCGAGCTCCGCACGTAAATGAAAGATAGAAATTTCCTATATGAATAGGAATCAATGGAATAATTGCAAATTGTTCTAGCGGACTGCAAGTCATGATGAATTCTCTTTTTTTTATTTTAGCGCGAGGCGAAACTAAGAAGCTGCTTCGTTGCTTGACGCTCTTCAAGGCAAAGTCTTGAGAGAAAAGAAAAAAAGATTTTTCTTTCTTTCGGTATTTTTTCATATATATATATTATATATGATGAAGAAATACCTCGAAGCCAAACTTGATTTGCCCTACATTCGCGCAGCGAATAGAGCGTTAATTTCTATTTATGTTTTTCTTTTCTTAAATAATGAATGGTAACTTTTTGGAAAAAAAGGAAAACGAAGCATAATCAAATGGATTTGAAGAGCTAAAAAAAAAGATTTTTTTTTACTTTTCTGCATTTTAGAATATATATGAAAAAAAATCTATCTATTTTTGTGCGCCTAGATTTTTTGTTGGTTTGCTGCGCGCTTTTCTTCTATAAGCTAATGGACAAAGTATGCGTGATTTTGTGCCATCCATGTTCGTTCTAGAAGAGAATAGAACTCAAAGTTTCTAAGCCTCTCCCTGCCCCAATTCCATAAGTTGGGGTCGAAGACCCCAACCATGTGCTTTCCAATATTTGGTCAACGAGCAAAAGTGAAAAGCGCTCATTTACATAGCTAATTTATGAATCGTTTCGTACGGAAACAACTCGAAGCGGTTTCAGCTCTGGGAGCCTTCGGTGATGCAAGGTTCAAGAGTGTCTAAGGGCACAAAGAATAAAGTTTAGAAATAAAGATGGTCATTAATTATCATACATGATGAATTTGCTTTATACGAATTCAAAATCGAAAATAGTCTACGGATTTCACGAGCGAAAAATAGTTTTGTACGCAAAGTTCGCCATCCATTTACTATTACGATATATCGAGATTTATCTACTCGACTGACGAGAACCTGAGACACTTTTTATTTATGATGTCGTTCCACGAAGCCTTCTAATGAGCTATATCCAAAGCGGGGGGAAGGAAGCGGATAAGAAAAAAAAAATACATATTTTTTTTGCTTCCTGTTGCACTTTATAACCGAAGGCTTCTTTCGTATCGAGAGCGCTCTTATTTCGCACTTCTTCTTCTGCTCCAGCAGGATCTCTTTCTCATGGGGCTCTTTTCTTATGCCGTGTACATGTGTTGGCTTTAGTTGTTGTTTTTTTGCTTGGTTTGTGTTTGCTCGCATCATCTGTTCTCCAGATGATGCGTAGAAAAAAAATCTATATATTTTTTTTCATTGTTAAAGCAAATGATAAAAGGGACTTAGTAAAATAACCATGATACTTTTTTCTGTTTTTTCGAGCATTGCTTTAGTCTCTAGTGTTATGGTAATACGTGCTAAAAATCCAGTCCATTCTGTTTTATTTTTCATCTTAGTTTTTTTTAACACTTCGGGTTTACTTGTTTTGTTAGGTCTTGACTTTTTCGCCATGATTTTTTTGGTGGTTTATGTAGGAGCTATTGCCGTTTTATTTTTATTTGTAGTTATGATGTTGAATATTAAAATAGCAGAAATTCACGAGAATGTATTGCGTTATTTACCTGTAGGTGGTATTATTGGAGTTATTTTTTTGTTGGAAATTTTTTTTATTGTAGATAATGATTACATTCCAATATTACCAACGGAATTGAGTACAACTTATTTAACATATACAGTTTATGCTGAAAAGATACAAAGTTGGACTAATTTGGAAACATTAGGCAATTTACTTTATACCACCTATTTTGTTTTGTTTTTGGTTTCTAGTCTTATTTTACTAGTAGCTATGATTGGGGCTATAGTACTTACTATGCATAAAACTACTCAAGTCAAAAGACAGGATGTGTTCCGACAAAATGCTATAGATTTTAAAAATACTATCAAAAAAATCAGAGATATTTGAAGGCTTCAGCTCTCTGAAGCCATTAAGAAGCTCAAAAAAAAGGTATATATATTTTTTTTTGTACGCTTCTTCTTTTTTATGTTGTGCCTTCTTAATCTCCGCTTTTCTTTTGCACAAAGCAAAGGAAGCGGGTAAACCCCCGGAAAGCGAAGGTTTTCCGGGACTAAAGTCCTTCGTAAAGCCAATAATGAATATGGAGCGAAAAGAAGAAAAGGTACATACAAAAATATAGATTTTTTTGACGTATGCCGGGGCGGACGACTTAAGGCCTACTTTACATTTTAGTGGTCGAACAATCGAAAAGTAAACAAATTTTCTATTTTCTAAAAGAAATTGCCGCGTGCTGCAAGCGCCAAAAAGCGTGGCGCGGAGCAACAAATAAAAATAGAGGTGGTGGCATGACGGCTCGTTTTCTTTTCCAAGTGACTGCATTGCCGTTGATGCATTTATCTTTTCTATCCAATTCAAACCCCCTTACTGCGACTTTTGCCTCTATGGCCAAAGGCGCGAAACGCAGCCAAATATTTTTTCCTGTTCTTTTTCTAGGAGTTCCGCAGTTAACGCAAATGACTGTTAAGTGCGTTGAATATATTGACACAGGATTTAGCTTTTTACTATGCCATTGTTTAGAGCATGTCTAAACAACTACCTTACCTTTATCTGGAGACAAATTTGGAAAACGCAGCATACTATAGATTATGTCTAAGTTAGGCCTCATATGGATAAATCTTATTTATGGTTAAACGCAATTCATTTGGGTTTTTTTAGCTCTTGTTTATGTAAGTATAGCATGGTCAAGCGATCAAGCATAAAGCATGTAAATTTTTCATGTGTTTCCGCTTTGCGCTTAGTTTTGAATTCTGAATCATGGGGCTACTCTATGGCGTAGCATCTAATTACTATGTTATTGCAGAACTGAATCAAAGCCAAGTGGTTTTTTTATTCTATGAATAATTAACAAGTTGCATAATCTGCTACTTTGAATTTTTTTTAAGCATTGTATTGGTTTGACTGTCTGTTTCTAAGAGGTTAGTTATACTTATTAAAGCAAATAACCGAAGCCTTTGTAGGCTCTATTTCTCCTATATGATGGCACATGGTTAACGGAAGATTAATACTGATCAGGTAGAACAGATTCAGTTGTGCGAAGCACAATAATGAATGCGAAGCACTCGAAATGCATGATGCATCTTTAGTGTAGGGCCGAAGGCGCGGGCTTATTCGGATGTAAGTATGTAGGTTGTGTAGGTTTTTCCATTAATAAAGAGATCTATATTTTAGAAGGCTTAGCCCCCTCTACTTGAAAGGGCGGAACCTTCTCTTTCTCTCCTCTGCGTTTTCCTTTCCTTTCTTTTGTTCTTTATCTTTCTCTTTTTCTTCTCTCAAATAATCAAGTTATTATTCTAAATAAAAATATATGTATATAGAAGGAGAGAGAGGCTTGGCCTCTCTCTCTTCAGGAGGAGACAACAATGCTGTTAGGGAATCCTTAAGTCTGAATGTAAAGGCTTGGGTTACTAATGAATGAATCCCAGGAGTGGGCAAACTACAAAGAAAAAAAAATATGAAAAAGCCTTGGAAGTCATGAGTACACTCCAATAGACGACTAGGATCTTAGACCTTCAGAACGTAGCCGACACTTTATATAATAGAATAGAAAAGGGTTGTTGACGCGGTCTACTGGCCACCCCTCGTGACGGAAAATGCATTTGCTTCGGCTTATGCCTTCCATCTTTAATTCTATTAATTGGTTCTTTCAGCCGAAGCGGTCTTGCGATAGAACCCAGACTCCACCGTCTATAATAAATAGTTTATTTTGATGATGGGAATATTTTGGCTTTTTATGAGAATAAGGTAGACTAGAAAAGCCCTACGAATAAAAGTAAACTTAATAGGTAATAATCTGGGACTTCAGTACTCTTAACGTTTAGAGCTTAGGAAAGTGTTACGCATAGATGAAAAAAGAAAAATAATCTTATTATCTTTATTTAGCGTGGAATCTTAGGTTTAAAGTTCAAAATATTTTCTATTTTAAAGGTTGTTTAAATAAAATGACATAAAACAACCACACAAAGTTTTCATAATTCTCTGTCATTTTGGCAAAACGAAGACCTGTAGAGGCTGTTAAGATAGCTGCTAATGCCATAGGCGCTTTTACTGCGGCGGGGTACTTGGTTGTACGTGCACAATTTAAATAGAGCGAATGCATTAGAATTGTAAGAAAAAAGCCTAAAATTGAAAAAGCTAAAGTTCAATTATAAGGTACTTATTAATGAAGCTAAAAACACGGATCCGCTTTTGGAAGAAATTGAAGAGCGTTAAATGAAAGAAATTAAGGCTTGTTGGTTGGGTAGTAAAAAAAATGAGTACTGATGAAGAATGAACAGCCACGTCTAGATGATGCTGTTTAGCGTGTAGTAGAAGCTAAATACAACAAGCTGCAAGCTAAGGATAAGGGTCTTTGCGCGACAAGATTCGAGATCAGTATGCGGAACAAACGACCATAAAAGAAAAGCCACGAGTATCATAGGCAGACCTTCAACAGGCACCTAAAAAAAAATTACCACCTAAATTATCTATTAAGTACCCTGTCCCAAACGCAAACTTCTTCGTTTTTATAAGATATGAAGTATAAGATATGAAGGTATTTTTGTTTCTCGAAGAGCCATCGGGAACTTAGGTTCTTTTATTTATCGAGTTTCGCAAGTATATCTTTCTTAGGATCTAAATCCTATTAATTTGAACGTAGAGTTGTATGATGCGAAACTATCACTTACGGGGTGGGTTTAATCTTAGATTTTTTTATTTTCTGGGTTTTTATGGGATTATTATCGCGGGTTTGTCTATCCTAATGGGCGTCTAACAAAAAAATCGATTTTTTTGTTGGTTGGCCCTTTTGTGGGGCCTGTTGAAGGGCCGAAGTAGTTCTGAAAAAAACAAGAATATACCAAATGAGTTTGAAAAATACATGGCTATTTCCAATTGGTTATTGTGACGCTGCGGAACCTTGGCAATTAGGATTTCAAGACGCAGCAACACCTATGATGCAAGGAATAATTGAGTGCGCCTAGATATATCATCACGGTTGCAGAGCTCTGCTCCAACTCTGCCATATCTGCTCGAGCTGGCTATCGCCAGGATGTGAGCTACACAGGTGGGGCATCCTTAGCAATAAGATTGCCCCGAAAGCATCATGTGAAACTCGCAGAACATTGAGACTGCCCTCACTAGGATGCTTCGACAAGGCATAAGGGAAGATCAGGATAACAAACTTGATACGTGAATCTAGTCCATCCAATTCTGGACCGTATGTCTGGAGCAGAATATCAAGGCATACGCGTGGATAGTAAGCCTGCAAAACGGCCGAACTCGCGCTCGATATCAATTGCGAACACGGGACTTGAGTCCCCACGTAGCACTCTATACAGGAATAGCCCGAGAAATCAGGCATTCACGCAAGGATCTAACCCTTGAAAATCCGTGATGGTGGAAGCTGGGGAACTAACTCCCTGTACAAGGAGAATTCAGAGATCCCGTAGTAAGAATGCATAGTTTTAGCTATTAAGGGGATCAACCTAAGACCGTTTCGTATCCTCTCTGAGGTACATACAGAAGGGGCTTTGAAAAAAAAAATATATCTATTTTTTCCCCCCTTATCTCAGTCAAAAAGCGAATAAAAGCCTGTAAATGCCAGAATGAAGCATACAATGGACTGTTACGCACTCAACGATACCACCATCATCTTAACTACGTGTTACGAAGCAATCAGTTTATAGCCTCGATGATGCCACTGCGCGATAGTTTGTGGAATAAAGCAAGCAAAAAAAATATATATATATATTTTTTTTTGCTTGCTTCTGTGCAAGCTTCTTTGCTGACTGATTGTCTAACACATGCCCACTTTGTTCGCCTTGCGAACAAAGGAAGATGCGCGTAGCGCCGTTACGTTTCCTATTTTGTTTTGGAGAAGAGGGCAAAGCATGCTTCTTTGCCCCTTCTCAGGCCAAGGTTCGAGGTAGCGAGCTTTATGACGGAAAACTGTCACGTATGGTTCTGAGGGCAGACACCGAGCGCTGACCCCTATCTTACATCATGATATTTTTTTCTTTTTAATAATTATTTTGATCTTTGTATTATGGATGTTGGTTCGCGCTTTATGGCATTTTCACTATAAAAGAAATCCAATTCCGGAAAGAATTGTCCATGGGACTACTATAGAGATTATTTGGACCATTTTTCCTAGTATTATTTTGATGTTTATCGCTATACCGTCTTTTGCTTTATTATATTCAATGGACGAGGTAGTAGATCCAACAATTACTATCAAAGCTATTGGACATCAACGGTATTGGAGTGCGCCCTTTTACAAGAATAATGGAAGTGCAACGAAATGCACCGGACTGGTTCTATGGTCTGCAAAGCTTCTGGCTTACCAAAAGAAAGATGAGCCAAAATCATTCTTCGTTTGACGTTGAAAGACTTGAGAGACTAGAGCATGCCAGAAACGGGGAGTTAAGGTTAAACCTATAGACTGAAAAGGCTCCCCTAGCTAATAGGCCTATGGTTCCATTCTTTAAGTCGCTAGAGGTACACATTCCTCTTCTCGATGTAGGCAATATACGAGAAATAGACTGCTCAGCCTGCAATGTCCAATAACAGCGCTGAAATATTGAATCTATCAGCACCACAGCCAGTGGCATACGACTTCGAATCTAACAGGCCCGGCCCCGTCATTTTTTGGAATAGGGGATCCCCTAACGTTGGCAACAACCACGGTAGTGGCAAAACTGCCGGAAGGAGAAGAACGAGCCTCGGAGAGGCTTGCTCTTCTCCTTTGGGGACGGAGGTCCTCCAATAGGTAACATCAAGAACAAGAACTTTACCTTTACCGAAGGGGGCCAGCGCTTATACTGTACTGAAGTCTCGGCCGCTCGCGAGGGACGTCGGGCAATTTCGGCGAAAACTCAAGGGTCACAGAAAATTTACTTACGGTGGAAATGTTACTACTATTTTAATCTATTCGACCTAATAAAAAGTTACAAAACTGCATATCGCAAGATCAAATGAAAATTTGGGAACATTACTTCAGGAGTCGGCGAGTCCACTCTCGACGATTCAAGGCGTGACCCGTCTTATCATCATCGATAAAATGAAGGACAGATCCTTTCAGTTTCAAGCAACCGGTAAGTTTTTTAAAACATCAATAGGTGCTAGGAACAAGAAGGAAACAGGAAGCCTATTGCTAGAAAACAATGGGCGAGGACATAAGGCCCAGAGATTGATAAATAAACCATGGGTTCACTGGGTCATTCCTACCTACAACTTGGACTATCACCCCTTTTTTCGAACGTTACACTTATTGAACAAAGGATAACTAGATTGGATTCGTTTTATGTGGTTAACTATGCAGTAAGGTCCCATACTTTTTTTCTTCTATATGATCTGTGTCTTGCTTGTAAAATTACTGAAATTGCGGAAGCACATTATTACAGACATATTAACAAAAAGGCCAAAGTTTTGACCTTGAAAGGTTTCACTAAGATCATAGTTCAATAAAACAAGAAGCAGACCCCTGATAACGGCACCTGAAGATCCACTGTAGTATATTACGTTTTATTCCCGGGTAAAAAAGAACTAGACATTCTACTCTTCGAGTTTTGATGAGCGTGGAGAGCTGTCTGCGGGGAAACTTGCAAGTACAGTTTGGTGGGAGGCGTATGGGCTCTTGGGACCAAGGACTGGTCGTCGACCCAACCTTATGAGTATTCAGACTATAACAGTTCTGATGAACAGTCACTAACTTTTGATAGTTATATGATTCCAGAAGATGACTTAGAATTGGGTCAATTGCGCTTATTAGAAGTAGACAATCGAGTAGTTGTACCAGCAAAAACTCATCTACGTATGATTATAACATCTGCTGATGTACTTCATAGCTGGGCTGTACCCTCCTTAGGTGTAAAATGTGATGCTGTACCTGGTCGTTTAAATCAGACTTCCATTTTTATTAAACGAGAAGGAGTTTACTATGGTCAGTGCAGTGAACTTTGTGGAACTAATCATGCGTTTATGCGTGCGCCCGAATAAATAGGCCGACTGCTGAGCCTATTCTGGCTCAGTCGCACTTTCTCGAACAAGACAAACCTGGGTGCGAGCTATCCAAAAAAGCTATCATAGCAATATCATGGCTAGAGCAGTAGGGAAAAGCCGGGGATCGATGGGCCTGCCCCCATTAGGGCTCCCCGGGAAAGCAGAGGATATGGTTAGGATAACGAGCTTGAAACGCGGAGCCCGTCCTAAGCTGGACCGAACGTCCCAAGCAGGATATAGCGGCGAGCGAGTGGTTAGTAAACCAATAGTGTTAAACCCGCAGTTGATGGCATTAGCTTCTGCGGCACTCGGGAAACCACAGGGCACTCCATACAGAGTAAGTCCGAGAGATCAGACGCCCGCGCAAGGACCTAAATTCTCACTAGGAGGTAAAACCTAATTCGGACCTATGGAAGTCGGGGCTAAACATCCCCATGACAGTGTCGTGAGGGAGTTCAGAGGCCTCATAGTATTACAGGCCTCTTCAGGTCATGCGAAGGGGGCCAATCCAAGATCGTACTTTTCCTTTACTAAGACAACAGGAGCTCTCAACAAGTCTATACGCTAGTTTACGCTCAAGTTAAACTGGACAGATCTTGTTTGTCTCTCAACGGCCATATAGGTAAAAATCTACAAAAGCAAACACGGCAGATACTACTATGGATTCACCCCAATGAATATTGAGCGATTCTTTGTTTGGTACGAGGCTATTTGAAAAAAGCAAAAAAAAATGACACCGAGATCTGTAAGGAATACTCTGAATAGAAAAAAACCCCAGCCCATTTAGTAAATAAGCCGAGCAAAAGTCATTTATTTTTCACACCGCCAAAAATACCCAAGCCAAGCGAGATCAAAACGAGGGCAGCAGCACCGTGTGAAAAGACCTCCGGCTAATGCTGGAGGTCCTATTTTCTGCCTACTTTATTTGGTTGCTTGCGCGGATTTCGGCCTCACAAAGGAAGCCAAGGATATGTTCCAATTACACGCGGGCCCGCTAAGGGCCGAAGGCCATAAAGGTTTTTAAGTTTGAGCAATTAGCGCTCCCGCGTAAGATTGTAGATGCGAGCTGGGGCGCCAAAATTGGCTCGCTCGGGGTTCTTTTGATTGTGTACTATTTACAGATCTAATCGGGGAGATATACATAGAGGTGAGAGACGTAAGAGCTAAAATTCGCTCGGGAAATGTTACCTATGACTAGTGTAAGTATAAAACTGCTGTGTGGACAACAAATACCACGGCGCCGCCAACAGTGATTTGTGGGCTGCGGCGCAGATTAAGATACTGAGAACTCTAACTATTTTGCCTAAGGTCCAAGGTTAAGATCTAGGAAGGTGAGCAGTACGAGCTGAAAGGCTCCCATACTGTTCGGAGGGCAGGGGCTCTTCCTGACCCCTATCCATTGTTGTAGAAGCTGTTTCTTTGGATGATTATGTTTCTTGGATATCAAATAAATTAGACTAAAAAGCAAACAGGACGAATTATGAGTGTCTCTCAAAAGCATCCTTATCATTTAGTAGATCCAAGTCCATGGCCTCTTTTGGGTTCATTGGGAGCTTTGGCAAGCACCATTGGTGGTGTTATGTACATGCACTCTTTTATGGGAGGTGGAACACTTCTTAGCTTAGGTTTGGGAATGATCCTATATACTATGTTTGTATGGTGGCGCGATGTTATACGTGAATCCACTTACGAAGGACATCATACATTTGTGGTCCAATTAGGACTTCGCTATGGTATGATTTTGTTCATTGTGTCTGAAGTCATGTCTTTTTTAGCTTTCTTTTGGGCTTTTTTTCATTCTTCTTTGGCACCTACGGTAGAAATTGGAGCTATTCGGCCCCCCAAAGGAATTGATGTGTTAAATCCTTGGGGAATTCCTTTTCTAAATACCCTTATTTTACTTTCATCTGGAGCTGCCGTGACTTGGGCTCATCATGCTATATTAGCTGGATTCAAAAAACAAGCTGTTTATGCTTTAGTAGCTACCAGGCGACCGTCAGATTACCAAGGAAACTTTTTGATTACCTCTCGTAATCATACCATTGCTGATGCTCGCAATGAGACGGATGCAACTTACCATTTAAACCAACCGGGACAATAGCATGTTGCAAAAGGAAAAGACAGGGTTGACCAACTCTAGAGAACTTTTCCGACCGTGTCTTGGAAATATAGCCGAATGGGTCATTCATGAATGTGAGGTGTTTATGAGACACTAACTCGAGCGTGTTCGGTCAGGTTATTGACCAACCGAAAATATTACAGCGCTATCTCCTCCATGGCAGAATGGTAGCCTGCCTGTGGCAGAGCAGGAGGAGGTCCCAATTTCAATATGAAACAAAAACACTGGAAACACGGCTGCTTTTTTGTCCGAACTAGCACTATTAGTTGGAAATCTTATGTGTTTTCATGTAAGTATAAGAGTACCTTGGTAGTACCGGTGAACTAGATAGCCATGATCCGGCTATCTGGGACGGAGGACTCGTAGTATCCGCCTACCCGAAAGAGAGCTGGCAACAGTAAAGCACTTGACTCGATCTCATTCGTTTAAGGGCAAAGCGAGAAGGAGTCTAAATCATTGTACAGAAATGATTTTCATTTATGGACTTTACCTGATTGACACGGGAAATCTGACTTCAGGTCTGAATAGAATTAAGCCTAAGCCTTTATAAAGCACTACGTGCCCTATAGAGTAAAAAATCAGGTTGGTGAGCCGTGTGATAGGTAACTATCTTGCACGGTTCGGAGAGCACTTTATTATGTCAGATGAGTAAACGGCGACCAAGTTGTACGGCTCTATGAAGTAACTTTTGACTCTACCATTTTGTTGGCTCTAGTCTTCACCGGGTTTCAAGGAATGGAATATGTAGAAGCACCTTTCACGATTTCTGATGGTATTTATGGTTCTACCTTTTTTTTAGCCACAGGGTTTCATGGTTTTCATGTTATTATAGGTACCATTTTCCTAATAATATGCGCTATTCGTCAATATCTAGGGCATTTTACCCAAACGCATCACTTTGGCTTTGAAGCAGCTGCTTGGTACCGGCATTTTGTTGACGTGGTTTGGTTATTCCTATTTGTATCCATTTATTGGTGGGGAGGTAATTAAAAAAAAGAGAAAAAATCTGAAACAGTTTTTTTACCAACCTAATCATACTTTATTTAAAGATAGAATTTCCTTTAGTCTGCTTTTTTTTCCAAGAACTGGGCTTGTAATGATGGTGGTATTCGTGATTAATTCTAGCGATTCTAATATGGATCCTAGTACTTTTTAGAAGGAAGGTATCCATATACTGGTGATGTCACGAGGCAAATATTTTGATAGACTTAAAAGTTATCAATAACTTAATTATTACTCTAAGAGGAAGCTTGAGGTCTATAAGGGGCATTATGATGTCAATCCAGAGGGCATAAAAAGCATCCCGACCTTGTCGCTGAAAAAAGAATATGTTTGCTATGCCCTATCACGTAATATGCAACCTGCCTTTTTTTCTAATAGCAGTTGAATGGATAAAACCCTAGCTGCTTAAAAGCGACCGTTAGATTTGCATAAGAAAAGCGAAGAAGGTGGTTGACCAAGGCCGCGCGGCACGCGCGTGCTTGTCCTAGGCCGGTTTGCTTAGGGTGTTGCTTACGCAGCGCTTTGGAGAAGCTTTGTGCTGATGGTATACCAGTAACATTTTTTTTGTGGGAACCGAATAATAAATATAGCTTTGTGGTCTTCTTCGTCCATCCTGCGGGGGTGCGCGGCTTATGTGAGAACCCGCGCGCCCCCCTCCCCCTCCTTTTCGTGTCTGTCTGGCCTCGACCGCTTCGTTCATAAAACGTGGCATTATGTAAAGTTTACATACATATTAAAATAGATGGGCTAGATGCACTAAACAATAAAACTACTTCATTAATTATAGGAAATGCTTATATGTATTTTGGAAAGATGCGTAGCATTTGGTTGGTTTTGCAAACAAAGAAAAAAAAATATATATATATTTTTTTTCTTTGTTTTACTAATCAGTAGAAAAATATGCTATGCTCCGCGGCCTAGTTGATTTTACGAGCTTGTTGGATCAGCCCGAATTGAATCAAAGCTTTGGAAAGGCGGAAAAGCCGGTTCTTCGATTGAACATGGAAAAAGAGAAATGAATGCATTCTTCTCGCGCAAGTGTTTTATCAATGCCTAAAAGCAAGGAGCCGTAAACCATATATAGAGCAAAAAAATCTATATATAGCTCCGCGGTAGGTGTCTGTGGCACTGGCCATAGCGAATGTTGGTGTCATGTTCATAATTCTTATGACATTTCACAACTTTATTCTAGAAAAAAAAGGCAACAAAATGAGACTGTATATCATTGGTATTTTAGCGAAAATACTTGGAATAATAATACCCCTTTTACTAGGAGTAGCCTTCTTAGTTCTAGCTGAACGTAAAATAATGGCTTCTATGCAACGTAGAAAGGGTCCTAATGTTGTGGGATTGTTTGGATTGTTACAACCTTTAGCAGATGGTTTGAAATTGATGATAAAAGAACCTATTTTACCAAGTAGTGCTAATTTATTTATTTTTCTAATGGCTCCCGTAATTACATTTATGTTAAGTTTGGTTGCTTGGGCTGTTATACCGCGCGCCGTGCAAGGTGCTTTCGTCGCTATGGGGCATATCCTGGTGCCCGATCTCTAGTCTGCGTTAATGGAGTAAATCACCCAGAGGTAGCGTTGCCGCAATGCGCGTGGAAAAGCATCTGGGAAACCAAGTCACAACCCATATTTCAAAGGACGACTCGGAAGATACTGTTGGGGTTGATGAGGCTGACGAATCCGAATTACGTAGCTGCTGAACGACAGCATTCACCAAGCCAGCGGGTAACGACTTGGTCCTGGAATCGGTTCTTTTGGTAGGTATAACGGAGGCCGAAGACGGAAAAAAAGAAAGATTTTCGGGGGCATTCTCAGTAAGGGAATAATACTATGCGGACATCTTACCTCGACAAACAGGTGAAAAAAGTCGAAGACGCAATCACGGGATCGACCTACTCTCTAGTGAGAGGGTCGGCGGAGCCGCTATAGTAAGTAAATAGGGAAATCGACCAAGCCAGGTACTGAAGGGCGGCAGTCATGATCCGATGGTAGAGCGCCACAAATGTGGTGAAGGCGGCGACGCTTCAACTCTTCTGAGAAGACGGGTTGGTCATAGCAGACACAATAATGCTGCTACGATCTCATTCAATAAGTACCTCGTAAAGCGCGTCAATATATATATATATATATATATTTTTGTTGATGTGCTTTAGTAAATCAGTGGCGGAGAGCTTTATGACGGAAAACTGTCACGTATGGTTCGGAGGGCGGGGAAATCTCCGACCCCTACTTTTGATTATGGTATGGTATTGTCAGATTTAAATGTAGGTATACTTTATCTATTTGCTATATCTTCTTTAGGCGTTTATGGTATTATTACAGCAGGCTGGTCCAGTAATTCTAAATATGCTTTTCTAGGAGCATTACGATCTGCAGCTCAAATGGTTTCTTATGAAGTTTCTATCGGTCTTATTATTATCACCGTACTCATTTGTGTAGGTTCTCGTAATTTTAGTGAGATTGTAATCGCGCAAAAGCAGATATGGTTTGCTGTGCCCTTGTTTCCCGTATTTATTATGTTCTTCATTTCTTGTTTAGCAGAAACTAATCGAGCTCCTTTTGATTTACCAGAAGCAGAAGCTGAATTAGTCGCGGGCTATAATGTAGAATATTCTTCGATGGGTTTTGCTCTTTTTTTTTTAGGGGAATATGCTAATATGATCTTAATGAGGTGTGGAGCTTTGCATCTGACATTCGTTGGGTTGCGGCCCTCTGCAGGAGCCAGTGCCCTTTTAAGGGCCTTGTGCAGTAAATCCTTCTGAGCGATCTGAAGACCAGTAGGCTTGCGAAGCTTTCGGAGAAGGGTAGCCTGGTGTGTCAGCACAACAACGAAACGCGAACTCATCGGACGACCTATCTAAGACTAGGGAGATACCCTAACTAAGTGGGTACCTCGTAACTTTTCCCCAGACCTATACGTGTACCGAATGCTCATACGGGAAAGTGCGCTCCTAGGTCTGGAACTAGGGAGGGTTGCTGCGAGAAAAAACTTCTCGTCTCATCCAGGGGGTGCGAACACACCTGCGCGAATTACAGATGACAGCTACAAGGGTGGCAGGGGAAGGAAACAGTACCCCATATCCGGGGATGAATGTAAACCCATTGAACAGGGATAATCATTCTGGTTCTGGGAGATAGAACTCAGCGGCGGTGGTGGACATTAGTCTGAAAATCGGGCGTAGCGAGCCCAAATCACTAGGGCGCAAAGCGCAGCACCTATATTATTGCGGACAATAGACTACTACTCGCGCCTTATTATGAGCGAATCCAGTCTAAACCAAGCAGCTTAAAATCTGACGGAAAAGAAATTTTTCCCGCTCTGTGCCGATCATCCACACTCAAACATCCATGCGAGGCCTTCGTGATTCAAAAACCTAAGCGTAGCTTTGGTTAGAGGGGATGAGACTCCAGATTTCCAGAACGGAGCCGTATGACGCGAAAGTTTCATGTACGGTTCTTTGAGAAGGGTGTGAATATTTATTATTCTCAGGCCCCAAGGGGCCACGAAGCTACACCCTTACTCTCCTAGTCTATGTACATTGCTTTTTCTAGGAGGTTGGCTGCCCATCCTAGATATTCCTATTTTTTATGTGATTCCGGGTTCGATTTGGTTTAGTATCAAGGTTCTTTTCTTTTTGTTTGTATATATATGGGTTCGTGCAGCATTTCCACGATATCGTTATGACCAATTAATGAGGCTTGGTTGGAAAGTATTCTTACCTTTATCATTAGCTTGGGTAGTTTTTGTATCTGGTGTTCTAGTAGCCTTTGACTGGCTCCCTTAATTCATTGAACAATTTCGCTGCAGTGCAACTAAAAAATATATATTTTTAATTAAAAAAAACTCCGTTAAATAGCAGCTAAAAAACCAAATGAATTGATTATTGATTAGAAGAAATATAAAATAATATATTTTATTCGTTCTATTAACTTCATAAATGCAGGCTTTGAGAGAAGGAGAGAGAGGCTTGGCCTCTCTCTCTCTTTGAGCGTTCCAAAACGAATAAAATATATATATATATATTTTTTTTATCTAAGGCCTTGTAATGATGGGTAAATCCTGCCCATGATGGATTGCGTTAATCATGAAGAACACAAAGTTTCCATGATCCGCGAAAACGAGAAAGCACGAAACATTCATATGGCAAGACGACTATCGATTCTTAAACAACCTATATTTTCTACATTTAACAATCATTTGATAGATTATCCAACCCCAAGCAATATAAGTTATTGGTGGAGTTTTGGTTCGTTGGCTGGTCTTTGCTTGTTCATTCAGATAATTACAGGCGTTTTTTTAGCTATGCATTATACGCCTCATGTGGATTTAGCTTTCTTAAGCGTAGAACACATCATGAGAGATGTGAAAGGCGGCTGGTTGCTTCGTTATATGCATGCTAATGGGGCAAGTATGTTTTTCATTGTGGTTTATCTTCATATTTTTCGTGGTCTATATTATGGAAGTTATTCGAGTCCTAGGGAATTAGTTTGGTGTCTTGGAGTTGTCATTTTACTTTTAATGATTATAACAGCTTTTATAGGATACGTACTACCGTGGGGTCAATTTGGCCCCTCCTTCTACTAATAGGAGGATAAAAAACCCCACTAAATGCGGGAAACTCTTTATTACTAAGGTACTTTTCTCCCATGGAAGGCGCGAAATGGATGATTTTTGGTGGCGATCCCTAAAATTTTAGCCTTGCTGTCTTGTGTGGGTTTAAATTCTAAGTAAAAATCCTTAGCATGTCATCATAGACAATCCGCAGGAAAACTTTTGCTACACAAGAATAGGCGTCTTCGGCCTTGGAAAAAATAGCATAGAGATTTCCTCAGAGACTACACGTGGGGTGCCTAGTCTATCATCGATCTTTGGCTAGGTAAATATATAGTCCCGTTTCTCTCTAAAAAGTCATGTCTATTTCACTCTAATGAATGAATAAATAAAGGCCGGAGGCCTATTGGAGTCTTCTTATGGTCTGGTCTATTTAAGGCGTATATTAAGTTTTTATTTATAAGCCTTACTTAAGCAGCTTTGTAACCTTTTGCCATAACAGATCCAGGATAATAGGGTTTACTTTCAATTCTTGCTCCGGGGATATTTGAGTAACACCCAATTTAACGAATAATAGTAAGGCCGAAGGCCCGCCAGTATCTAGGATTTCAAATCAAAACCTCGGCTAGTTTTAATTGGTTCCTGTTTTTTTTTTTGCAGTTAAGAGAGTTTCTAAGAAAATTATTGACTATTCGACTCTTGGAGCATTAGCCTATTGGCTTATGGATGATAAGGCCAAAGAGCGCGCGGGCCTTATTCATACAAATAGTTTTACCAAAATACTGCAGAAAAAATTTCGTATCAGGGCTAATTCTAGTAAAAAAGACTTTAAATCGCTGCTCGATATTCTGAGTGAAATGCTGAAATGAAAAAAAAGCGGTGGAGCCTGACATCATTCATCTATAAAGTCTAAAAAGGATGTAGAAAAGACATGGTTTGGGAAAATTTAGGCAAATGAGTTTTTGGGGAGCTACAGTCATTACGAGCTTAGCTAGTGCAATACCTGTGGTAGGAGACACTATAGTAACTTGGCTTTGGGGTGGTTTCTCGGTAGATAATGCTACCTTAAATCGTTTTTTTAGCCTTCATTACTTACTTCCTTTTCTAATAGCTGCCGCTGCTATTATTCATCTTGCTGCATTACATCAATATGGCTCTAATAATCCATTGGGTATCAATTCTTCTGTGGATAAAATAGCTTTTTATCCCTATATGTACGTAAAAGATTTAGTATGTTGGGTAGCTTTTGCCATTTTTTTTTCCATTTTTATTTTTTATGCACCTAATGTTTTGGGGCATCCCGACAACTACATACCCGCGAACCCTATGTCAACTCCGGCTCATATAGTGCCAGAATGGTATTTCTTACCAGTTTATGCGATTCTTCGAAGTATACCTAACAAATTAGGGGGTGTAGCTGCCATAGGACTAGTTTTTGTGTCATTATTTGCTTTACCGTTTATTAATACATCGTATGTACGTAGTTCAAGTTTTCGACCAATTCACCAAAAATTATTTTGGTTGCTTTTGGCAGATTGCCTACTTTTAGGCTGGATTGGATGTCAACCTGTGGAAGCACCATATGTTACTATTGGACAAATTGCTTCAGTTGGTTTTTTCTTTTATTTTGCTATTACGCCCATTCTCGGCGAATTAGAAGCTAGATTAATCCAAAATTCTAATGTTTGCGAGGACTTAAGTCCTCGTAAGCTTTCCCACATTTTTAAGAATTCAATTTATGTTGTGAAATGAAAAGCCATCAATTTATTAACCGTCTTATTACCAAATTCCCGTATCCGGTTTTTACCTATTATTTCTGCATTAATTAGTGGTGTGTTTTTAATTGCACCACTTTTCAAACCTATCATCGCACTTTGTAAAAATTGGAAAAAAAATTATAGAGGATTTGAACAAGTATCCTTGCCGGGATTGCTCTAGCAATTACAGCGAATATTTCAGGAATCCAGCGTCGGTCAAGAATTCCGGATCAAACAAAGTTTCTGTCCAGAATTCTTGACCTATGAGACTTCGCCGAAGTTTATCTGCTCATAGTTCACAAGAGATTTTGACAAACAGATTAAGAGAAAAGGAGAGGTTTTGCGCTGCGGCATCTCCGTACTAAATTTATTGGAGCTTACGCCCTGGCTAGAGAAGTTATAGTAGAAGAGGGTATTATGGCCCAGACGTGCCGCCGTCTTTTTTTTTTCATTGATTTCGTTTCGTTTATCTCTTCATTAATCTGCCGAGATTTTGCTGATTCCACACCAGACCCAGCTACGACGCAAAAAACGTCTATGCCTAGAACGTATCAATTAGCTACTTTTATGCGCAGTATACTGGGAATTTTTTTTTTTATACCGGACATAGACGTTTTTTGCGTTCCGCTAGTCTTATTATAGTAAGCGCGTAATCATCCGAATAGTTGTCGTCTACTGTTTCAATTAAATTTGATGATTTAGCACATTGCAAAATTGAATTGACTTCGTCGAGTCTTCCGGAGAAATTATCAAGTACGGTAGCAATGCCCGGCCCGGGCGACCGGTCCTGCCCAACATCGTGCTCGAGGGCCGGTGCTGTTTACCGCCCAGCGAAGAAGCTTCTCCCAGCTGAGTAACCGCTCGCTCCTTATGACAGCCAGGATGAGTTGGCAGTAGCACGGCGCGAATCTCCTGCTATTGGTCGAGAGCCTTACTTGATAACGAATCGGTTAGAGCTTTCCACTTGGTGGATGGCTTTAATCCCTTTAGAGTTCACGGATCCCGCGACTGTTTTTTTAGCTTATTTCAGTTCTTCGTATATTTCTATCTTACTTAATTGATGGTTTAGAAGAGATGCCATGAAAAAGTTTCATAGCATAGTCTCAAAATAGAATATAACACATAGAAAAAAAAAAATAAATTACTCTATTCGTTTCTAGGATCTTTTATACTTCAATTTCGATTTTGGTTGGTTGTTTATTCTGATTTTTTTCTTGCTTTATTGCGGGCAAGTAAATAATCTACTGCGGCTTTATGAAAAATCATTTCTAAAAAAATCTATATTTTTTTTTGCTTCATGTTTTCCGGATTTATCAAGTTTACCAAGTTTACAAGCTCGAATCGGTTAAATTCGTAGCAGAGCACTCTGTAACATTTTAACATTTGCACTAGAGACTAAATGCTACACAACGTATTCACTGTGCTGTGCTTTGCGCCCAATTTTGCATTTTTCTATTCAGTTAATAATTTTTTTATTATTCCTTGCCCCCGCAAGTTAAAGGGTGAAGCTTTTTAATGTAAGCTATACAAAGATTCTAACTTTGGGCCTAAGACTTTCGTGAGCGAGTCCTTGGCTAATTAAGTCATTAAGGTGGCTCTCTAAATGGCTGCAGTAGGTAAAGGCTTGAGAAGCGCAAGCTTCGTCCTTCGTAAATTCTGCCAGATCACATCAATAAAGTAAGTGTCCAAGATCAGCAAAGCTCCCAGCTTTTAGACGTTTCGCGCTTTTGTAATATTAAAATATGCTTCGCTCTTTAACTCATGTTCTAATGTGTTTACTTTTTAGAAAAAAAGAGACGATTTGTGGATAACCAATCGTTTTTCAAATCTCTGATAGCTACTTTACCAAAATGGATACATCAATTTCAAAAATCAAAACATGAAAATATATTCTATACCAATCCTGATTACCTATTTCAATTATTATGGTTTTTGAAATATCATACCAATACACGTTTTCAGGTCTTAATTGATATTTGTGGAGTTGATTATCCTTCTCGAAAACAAAGATTTGAAGTAGTTTATAATTTACTAAGGGCGACCGCGAAGTAACCGAATAAAGTGCTCATTCGTATCAAACGAATGAGACGTTGTAGAAGTCTGCAACGAAACGGCCACGACTTATTTGACGGATATACCGCTAGAGACACCCAACAGGACGAACTTCCAATGGGGAACATAGCCTGTCGTGAAAGGGGATCACAGGGAATAGCCAACCCGTAGGCGATACCCAACCGTGTCTTTAAAACGCAGTTGAACGGGAAAAAAAATTTATTTCTTTTTTTTTCATTCGTAAACGTGAGGTGTAGGTGGGATATTAGCCCGGGCGCATTAGGCAAGACTCGAATGAAGTATCATAGCGTCTTCTTCGTACGACGGAGCTTAGTGACAATCGTACCAGGACAACGAAGGAACCAAGATCCCCAAAAGTATTTTTTTTCTTTTTGCTATGCTCATAAAAATTGAAGTAAAGGGCGAAGCTTCAAAGGCACAGCAGCACTTAAGGGTATCTAAAGCACCTGAAGCGCACTGCGCGAAGATGCCCAAGAGCATCCAATTACGAGCATTCGGTGGAACCGGTGAACCATACATTTTTCTAGATAGAGATGCGTGGGACAGAGGGCTCGTAGTACCTGCCTAGTCTTTGCTTCGAGAACCATGTGAACGAAGGAAGGAAGTGCTGCTAGAAAGCGAAAAGAAAGCGCTGGCACTGTATGACGGAGGGGAAGGAGCCTAAATCGACGTACCCCCTCCTAGCCAAGGGGGTACGTTGCGTACTCAAGCAGCACGAAGGGACCGAGATTGAGCTTGGATGAGACTAAGCAGTTAAAAAAAATATAGATTTTTTTGCTGCTTCGACATATTCTAATCGTCTGCATGTTTTTTGGAAACATTGTCATAAAGAGCAGTTCCAGACAGAAAGCCTTTTTCAGCTTATAAAGAGTATCAATCTGTGGATTACCGCCTAGAAAAAGCTTTTACCTAATCAAGGTTTGAATAATGATGCTTTTAGGAAACCTACTATATGTGGCACTTTGATCAAAGTACCATAAACACTGGAGGACTAGGTAATCCACTTCGAATTACATTTTAAAGCAAAAAACGCTAAAAGCGTGCAGCAAATAATTTTTTTTTCTATGTAGCTTTCCTCGGCCACACTGCGATACATAGAGCCATAATTGAGACAGTAAGAAACCTCGGTCTAGGCCATCCGCAAGCGTGTGTTTCACAGATGATTTTACTATTTAGAGTAATTGGTCCACGAGCTCTGGCAGAAAAGATACTTGACTTGGTTACATGATTTATTGAAGTACGGCTTTAGCTTAGGCTTGACCTGGATAAGACCCTAATAACCTGAACCAAAATTAATAAAATTTCTTTCCTTGGATATCTTACTAGTTGCAATTCAGAATATACCTACAAGTTTTTACAACAATATGGCGGCAATTAGATAATATATAGAATCCATCAATCTGGTGGGCTTAGCTTACTTGTCAATATGTGTAAAATGATAAACCCTCTGGCGATTTTATGATAAATGAAGTAACCCGAAACCCTGTTTTGCTTAGCTTCAGTATCTTTAAAGCTATTCAGTAGTGAGCATTAACCTTCATTCTACCTTGCCCTGTCAATTAGTAGCATCTGGCAAACTCTAAAAACCAATGTATAACGCACCGCGCTTAAGCTACATACTATGTATTTCATTGGCTAAAACATATACAAATTATATAAGAAAGGCAAAGCCCGCTCGAATTGCATAACTCATTTGCCTACAAAAATGACCACAATAGGCAATATGAGGGCACATCACCTCTGGAAGCCATATATGCTGCTAGTTTTTGCTATAATGCAAGGCCACGGATGCTCCATGTACGTAAAAAATCGATTATTTCGCCGGGAAAGCCCACGCTTAGAGCCATATGATTACAAACAACCTTAGTTGAACTTGAGTTGGAGAGCCGTGTGATGGGTAACTATCTCGCACGGTTCGGAGAGCACTTTATTATATTGAGAGAATGCATAGGGAAACTGCGGCTCTGTGATGGAATTCTTGACTCTATGTATTCAATATAACTCACGCATTCGTATACAAACAAGTGTGGACGAAATAACTCCAATTTGTTCGGCAGTCAATATATTTCCGTCAGCCGGCTGGTGGGAGCGAGAAGTTTGGGATATGTTTGGTGTTTATTTTTCTAATCATCCTGATTTACGCCGTATATTAACAGATTATGGTTTTGAGGGTCATCCATTACGAAAAGACTTTCCTTTAAGTGGATATGTGGAAGTCCGTTATGATGATTCAGAGAAACGTGTGGTTTCTGAGCCTATTGAGATGACCCAAGAATTTCGCTATTTTGATTTTGCTAGTCCTTGGGAACAAAGTTCGCGTAGTGACAAATCGAGGAAAAAGTAAATAATTTTTGCTTACAGCCATCTTAATAATATTCAATTTCGTAGTAATTGCATGCTCGGCTCAGTTCTATGGCATGCTGAATAATCCGCTTTGCCTGTCTGAACCAAACTCGGTCTTTTCGATCTAAAACAGCGGGAGTGTTGACCTTTTTTTTCTGGAAACGCCGCGCTCGGGTGATGAGGATTCGAAAGAATAAAGTGGGCCTCCACTACTTTATTGGCTTGACAGAAAAAAAAAAGGAAAAAGAAAAGAATAAAAAAGAATATATAGAAATGCCCCAAAATTTCTTCTCTATTTTACCTTTCATCTTCTTTTCCTTATGTTTTATTAGCTTGAAGGAGCTTGGCCAATGAATGCCTCCCCCCTTCCCGTCTTGATCTATCATTTAAGATGATAAATTGGACACAATCTGAAGGTTCAGATTGTGGAATTATTTAATTTATTGGTAGAAGGTTTTATTAATTTATGAACAAATTAACTGGAAATAAGTTGGCTGGAGCAGAACTATCTACATTATTAGAACAAAGAATTACCAATTATTACACCAAATTGCAAGTGGATGAGATCGGTCGAGTGGTATCAGTTGGAGATGGAATTGCACGTGTTTATGGATTAAACAAGATTCAAGCTGGAGAAATGGTTGAATTTGCCAGCAGTGTGAAAGGAATGGCTTTGAATCTAGAAAATGAGAATGTAGGGATTGTTATATTTGGTAGTGATACTGCCATTAAAGAGGGAGACATTGTCAAGCGCACTGGATCTATTGTGGATGTTCCTGTAGGAAAAGCCTTGTTAGGTCGTGTGGTTGATGCCTTAGGAGTACCTATTGATGGAAAAGGTGCTTTAAGCGCTGCAGAACGAAAGCGTGTAGAAGTTAAAGCTCCCGGGATTATTGCACGTAAATCTGTGCACGAACCCATGCAAACAGGATTAAAAGCAGTAGATAGCCTGGTTCCTATAGGTCGTGGTCAACGAGAACTTATAATAGGAGACAGACAAACTGGAAAAACTGCTATCGCTATTGATACCATATTGAACCAGAAGCAAATCAACACACAGGGCACCTCGGATAGTGAAAAATTGTATTGTGTGTATGTAGCGATTGGACAGAAACGTTCAACCGTGGCACAATTAGTTAAGATTCTTTCAGAAGCAGGTGCTTTAGAATATTGCATTATTGTAGCAGCTACTGCTTCGGATCCTGCTCCCTTGCAATTCCTGGCGCCATATTCAGGTTGCGCTATGGGAGAATTTTTTCGGGATAATGGAATGCACGCATTAATCATTTATGATGACCTTTCAAAACAATCAGTGGCATATCGACAAATGTCATTATTATTACGTCGACCACCAGGTCGTGAGGCGTTCCCTGGAGATGTTTTTTATTTACATTCTCGTTTATTAGAAAGAGCCGCTAAAATGTCAGACCAAACTGGTGCAGGTAGCTTGACTGCATTACCTGTAATTGAAACACAAGCTGGAGATGTATCTGCTTATATTCCGACCAATGTTATTTCCATTACAGATGGACAAATCTTTTTGGAAACAGAACTTTTTTATCGTGGAATTCGACCTGCTATTAATGTAGGATTATCTGTAAGTCGTGTGAGCGGGGTGAGATTTACATGGGATCGCTGGAGTTGGAAAGCTCTGCGTAGGATCCCTCAGCGCGTAATCTGCCTTACTCGATTATAACTGGGTCGAAAGCCGGTAAGTCAGAAACTAACTATCGGAAGTTCAGGAAAACAAACCTCGATGATGGTCGCCCTACTCTCAGAGGGAAGACACCCGGGATTCTACCTGCGTGAACTTGGGATATGTGCCGTCTGCAGCATGAGTACTTCTACTACACGAGAGGGAAAAGGGGAACCCTGCGTCGGAAAACACACGAACTCCACGGCGATGAACGAGTCAACCAAGGCTCTACAAATCGTTAAATACCTAGAGGGAACTCCCGATGGGAATCCGGACCTATTCATGAGGAAAGGCCGCGATTCGTACGGTCCCAGTGGAACCACCACAAAAACTTACGAGGGGGGAACCTCGTTGGTTCGGCGATGGATAAAACTGAGAATCAGGAAAGTCCTGCTTCTCCTGCCCGAGTTGAGGCTGCAGCCGATCGAATTCGGGAACTGAAACCTAACGTCGACGTAAAATATCAAAAAATCGTCAACATAATAACGGACCCACATGCGCTCATAGCAGCGTACCAACGCATTAAATCTAAATTCGTAAAAAATGAGGGGATGACGAATGGGAGATCTTCCAGGGAGGAAATCAACTTCTTATCCGCGTTAATCAAAGATGATTCGAGCACATCGCGGAACAACTGCGCGCAGGGAAATACCCGCGAAACAGGTAAACATCCCAAAATCGGCAGAACCCGGGGAGACAAGACCGCTTACAATGATCAGCGCCAGAGACCAGATATTATAAACAGCCATCAAGGCGGCCTTTAAGCTCACGCCATAAGACTTAAGCAAAGGCTATAAGACCACTAAGGAAGAGAGTGATGCTGCACAGTTCCAAGATAATAAACTAGCATTCAATAGGAAGCAAATCCCTTTGCGTGTTTAACATTCTAAAAAACTACACACGGACAAAATATTATTGATGATTTGATTGTCCTCGTCTATAAGTGACAGGTTTCGGGAGAAGGGAGCCGTGTGATAGGCGACTATCGCGCGCGGTTCTTTGAGAGGGAGCCGGGTTCTATATCCTGTGCTAGCGCCTAGAGATGAGTGCGAACCCTACTCTCGAGGTTCTGCGGCTCAGTTAAAAGCTATGAAACAGGTATGCGGTAGCTTAAAACTAGAATTGGCGCAATATCGTGAAGTAGCCGCTTTTGCTCAATTCGGTTCAGACCTTGATGCTGCTACTCAATATTTATTAAATCGTGGGGCGAGGCTAACAGAGGTTCTTAAACAACCACAATATAGCCCAATTCCTATTGAAAAACAAATAGTGGTTATTTATGCAGCTGTCAAAGGTTATTTAGATCAAATTCCTATTTCGAGCATTAATCAATATGAACATGAGCTTTTGAAGTCTATAGACTCAGATATACTTTCTGCTATCGTACAACAAAAAAACATTACTGAGCAGATTAATAGTCAACTGGCTACTTTTTGTCAAAAATTTACACAGAGCTTCTTAGCAACTCATTCAGTTTAAAAAAATGAAACTAGAAAAAAATTTTCAGGCCGCAGGTTTTGTTTCCGTGCTTCCGGGTGGAGGGTGAAAGCGGCCAGGGCGCAGCCAATTTTTTTTCTTCCGCTCTCTGGCTACGCCCCTAGTAGGGCTTCGTCATACGAGCGAAGCTCGAAAACCCTCCATCCCCACATTAACTGTAGATTTGAAAAAAACAAAAACGCAACAAAACATTAACAAAATTGAATATATAGAACGCTTCTTCTTCTAATGTACTATTCGTAGGAAAAGGGCTTTACGCCTTTGTATTTGCACTATTAGATATTATTTATGTATGCGTTATCTTTGCCCACTATCCGGGCTCGCGCTTAGATAGATGTTTGCATCAGTCTTTTCTTTCTTCTAAAATGAATCAATCATTTTCGATGATTGCTTCGCCCTTCACCAAATTATAGCTGGTGTAATCAGGAGAAAAGGGATTCGAACCCTTAACCTGTGGTTTTGGAGACCATTGTTCTACCATTGGAACTATTCTCCTAAAAAAAAAAGTGGTTCTTGGTTTATGGAATTTGCACCTATTTGTGTCTATTTAGTAATAAGTTTGCTATTTTCTTTGATCTTAATCGGTGTTTCCTTTCTATTTGCTTCTTCTTCTAATTCGGCTTATCCAGAGAAATTGTCAGCTTACGAATGCGGTTTTGATCCTTTTGATGATGCCAGAAGTCGTTTCGATATACGATTTTATCTCGTTTCTATTCTATTTATTATATTTGATCTGGAAGTCACCTTTTTATTTCCTTGGGCAGTTTCTCTTAACAAGATTGGTTTGTTTGGATTTTGGTCTATGATAGTATTTTTATTGATTTTGACGATTGGATTTTTATACGAATGGAAGAAGGGCGCTTTAGATTGGGAGTAACCCGGCAATTTCTGAGCTTGCAAAACGATAAAAGCAAAAAAACATGTTTTTTTGCTTTTATCGTTTTGCAAGCTTTTAGCATTCCTTCCATCGCCGTGTAAACAAAATGGGATAAACCTCGATAAGTAGGCATAATAAGTCATTCATTAACTTTATTGAGCTCTCGGAGCCTTTGTTGGCGTAGCCAACAAAGTGCAGCCCACGGCAAGAGAGCCCGTGAGGCCGCACCGGCTCTCGGATAAAATTAACTGAAAGGATGCTGGGACGTCAAACGAATCGAGCAGGGCGCTGCCAAATTAGTTTGTTTTCGTGCGTTTGATTTTTTTGTTCTGTCTGGTAGTTTACTATTTTTACCCTATCGGGTAAAAATAGTAAAGCGTTTCGCGGAACAATGACTGTCTGTTCCCGTACAGTGAATGCCTGAAAATAATAGAATAGTCTTTTTGCGATGGGGGAAGCCTGAAAAAGCGGCTGGGAGGGTTCGCACAACGAATGAAAGGTGAAGGTAGTTTTCCTACTTTTTCCTCTCGCCAAAGAGCTTCTGAATAATATGCTTCGCTTCCCCCGCGCTCTTTCTGACAAAATGAAAAAAAAGGCATTATATATTAATTACATAGTATACTCAATTATATACAATCAATAAAGAGATTAGCGCAATCTACCTTTTGTCGATGCTTTATGCTATATAAAAAAAAGTGGTAATAGAGAGAAAAAAAAGATTTTTTTGCTATGCTTTTTATCTTCAAGCCTTACGCTCCTACTTTCGGGTCCGGCCTTTTATCCGCTTTACTTTAAGCAATAGGCTGGCTGGAGAAACCACTTTGGTGGCGTAGCTGTGAAAGATTAATTTACGTGATGTGCAATAAAATAAAGCGTCAAGCAATTGGTAAAAAGTGAACACCTTTGAGAAAAAAGAAACTAATCATGATGTGTTCTTTTTTAATTGATTATTTAGCATATTAGGGTAATTAGCTCAGTTGGTAGAGCGCCTCGTTTACACCGAGAGAGTCAGCGGTTCAAGTCCGTTATTACCCAAGGCAAAAAAAAAAATATTTCTTTTTTTAAGTTAGTTAGATCTGTAATAAAAAGATAGCACAGAACAGTGTTTTTGTTGTAACAACAAAAAAAATGTTTTGTTGTACTACTACAACAAAACTGTCTTATTATTAGTTGTACAACAGGACCGCCGTTTTGTTATGGTAATATATATTATCGCTTTTTTTGCTTTGCTTATTGTTGGGCCAACTAACGCAGAAAACGCATAGCGTTTTCTTAGTTTATGGTACAATCTGAACTATAAGATGATCATGAGAAAAAAAATATATATATTTTTTTTTACTGTGGACATTTCATTTAAAAGGTGCCCTGGTTCCATACGGCTCCACTAGCATAGCGAGTAGAGGCCGAAGCGCTTCAGGCTTATTGGCTATTACTGCGTAATTGGCCTAACGCATGCAAGGCCACAGGTCGACTAACCGCGAAAAAGCGCCTTTCAGTGCAAAGCAGAGAGCCGCGCAGCCATTAGACTTGTGGCTTCGCTTGAACGATACTTCCGGGTTTCTACCGACGTACGTAAGCCAGTAGAATGGAAAGATCCCGATGAATCATCTACGATGATTCATTATGTTTGGGAAAATAGCTTAGTTGGTTAGAGTGCTGGTCTGTCACGCCAGAAGTCGCGGGTTCAAATCCCGTTTTTCCCGGTAATTTTTTGATTCAAAAATTAATTATTATAAAATCAGTTTAGAAAGAGAGATATATATCTCTTTTTATGAACTGGTAACTGAATCAGTTAAAAGTCAAAACTAATCTCGAGGTGTGAAACTTTAGGGATAATGGAATAATGGTTAAGATTACATACTGAGCTAATGCTAGGGTAAAGAGATTGGAAAAAAAAGTTATGCTATACGGATGAATAGTGCAAAGAACTAATACAAAGACCTTGTCAAAAAGAATCTAAGATCTTAATCGGTGTTAGCGGAACCGAAAAATTTTCTATATAGAATTTTCTATAGAAAATATCATAGGTTAAGGTAAGGATTAGATTGGCGCCCCGAGTTGTTCGATTATAGCAGGAAGCCAGCGGTGAAAAGAGCGAAGCTCTATTATGATGAGATAGAAAGATTTACTGCGCGTTATTTGCTCTGCCCTTAATTAATATAGCAGTTCCGGCTAAAAGAAGGACATCTGATAATGAGAATGAGATACCCTGGCAAAGCAAGTAAGCATAAGCTTAGAAGAGTGTCGAATAGACCGCAGGGCCGAAGGCTTCTTACACTTAACTTCTCACAATATACATAAAACATCTTCCAGTAGCCAATGAGTCAAACATTCCTTCTGCGGGTTAACATGGTTAATAGGTTGCGTAAGTCGTATGTGGGCGCAAAGCGCAGCACGTGTGGTTCTAACCGGAGGAGAAAAGCATGAGAGGCCCCGCCCATCCTGACAAATACAACAATACTGTATCCTGGGTTCAAATCCCACCTTATCCGTAGGGGACGTAGTTCAATTGGTAGAGCGCATGTTTTGCAAGCATGAAGCTGTCGGTTCAACTCCGATCGTCTCCAAATAAACAGGTGGTATATTGTAGAAAAGTAGTATAAGTGCTTGGATGAATTACCCTTTATAATAGCTGCAGGAGATCTCGTTATGCTTTGCACTTTAACTTGGCTTTGAAAAAAAGAATCTGAAAACCAAACTGAATAATTTGTAATAAAACGTGTTAAAGGTAAAGATGGAGGACACGTAGCGTTCTTCCAACGCTGGCAAGATAAATATTTGGCTGCGTTCTATGCTCGGGTAGAGAGTTGGCGCTCTAATGCATGCCGCGGGCAGCAGTGCCCTTGCATTTTTTCTTCCTGTGTCCTGCTTCGCAAAGCTACGATGTTTCGGTTTCACGGGCCTTCAGGCTGCGAAGCAGCCAAGCCAAGAAACAGAAACCTCGTATAAGCCAGCAACAACTACGGTATTTTTCTAACATAATACAAACAGTGGCTATATTATATATTGGCCTGCGTAGCTCAGATGGTAGAGCATTCCCATGGTAAGGGAAAGGTCTCCGGTTCAAGTCCGGTTGTAGGCTTTGTAAAAAGAAAAATGATTAAATATGGCTAAAACCAAACAAATCAAAAATTTTACTTTGAATTTTGGACCTCAACATCCTGCTGCTCATGGTGTTTTACGATTAGTATTAGAAATGAATGGAGAAGTTGTAGAACGCGCGGAACCGCATATTGGATTACTTCAGTGCGGCATGAAGCCGCTGACGCCGAGTCGGCATATCCTATGCCGCTAGCTATGTCCTGCTTGTTCCCCACCACGGGTGGCGCGTGGAGGCAACTCCCGCGTCATAAGCACCGGGCAAAAGGCGTTTTGTTGGGCAACTCAAGTGAGGCAAATCGCTCAGGGGAAAGGAGGGAGAAGGTCGTGAAGGTGGCCTCGTTATCCACACTAGAGGTCTCAACAGAGATGAATAGGGGGACGCCGAGTCCCCCACTGTGGTTGACTTACCACTGGGCTTTCTTGGAAACGAGAACGCGTCGGCGGGTCCTGGAGTACCCGTCAAGGGCGCACGCGTATTCCTGCGGGGTGATTATTACGACCAGCCCCTCCGCATCTCGGCACAGCGGAACATGTAACCGGCCTGAGGTCCCATTTCAACCGCCAATTTATTGTCCTTACAATGGGTAGGCTAACCACACAGGGTACAAGCCAAAACCTTAGGTCGGGTAGGACGGCACTACTGGCAAATACTATCTGGCAAAGAAACGAGTCGTAAAGGATAAAGCTTGCGTCAAAAGCATACGGGAAAATTCTAGCAACGAGGAAACCGGGGGGAGGAACCGGTAGAGCTGCAAGAGCATAACCGGAAGGTCAAGCCAGGGAGGCCGGGTCATTTAACGGAAGTGGAAAGGTTCGAATCGAGGCTGGAAGAAAAAGGAAAAATAGGTAGCTCGTAGGACCCCACTGTGGTTGAAACGCGGGGCAAGACTGCGGGTGTTGGATACCCCACCCCAGATAGCGCTGCCTAAACTTCATGGAATTCCATGAACTAAGAAAACAAGCAGTCTCAAATTTGCGCATGCAAATTTCCAAGCTACCAAAACGGCTGCAGAGCATAGCATATATATATATATTTTTTTTTGCAGGCTTCAGACCTTTTTATCGAATCTTGGGCTACCTGTAATAAATGGCGTGAGCCGTATGCGAGGAGACTTGCACGTACGGTTCTTAGGGGGGTTCCGGCCGAAAGATCGGCGCCTACCCGACTAGAGGCACAGAAAAATTAATCGAGTATAAAACTTATCTTCAAGCTTTACCTTATTTTGATCGTTTAGAGGGCGACCGCGAAGTCATCGAATGAACTCCTCCATTCTGGAGGTGCTGCAGAAACCCGCAGCAAAACAGATACGACTAATCGACATATAGAATATGGCGACGACGACAGCATGTCGTAAAAGGAGATAACTGGGAATAGCCAACCCTTGGCCGTATCTTCAACTGCATCCTTGAGTGTCAGTTAAATGGAAAGTATCATGAATGAGAGATGCCAGCGGAATGATCACCTGGGCGCGCTAGGCTAGAAGGAAAATAAGCTTCCTCTGGCAAGATAACAAAGTAAGGCAAAATATTTTTTTTTGCTAGCTTTCAGTTTTCTGAGTGCAGCCTCCTCCTATAACGTCTTTCTTTGTGTGTCGAAGATCTAAAGCGAGTACACCGGAGATAGAAACAGAAACTACGATTCAATATGAATATAGCAAAGCATCTGAAGCATAACTACACACTCACATAATCTTGTAAAAAGATAGGAGCATTCGGTGGAACCGGTGAACCATACATTTTTCTAGATAGAGATGCGTGGGACAGAGGGCTTGTAGTACCTGCCTACTCGCTTCAAATATTCAAAAATTTTTTTGCTGCGAGTTTTTTCAGAAAAACGCTGATATCAGCAAAAGGGAAGAAGCCTAAGTTGGCAGACTGACGCCGCGCACTTGAGCAGTTCGGAGAAGACCAGCCTACTCCATATTCTTTAGAAATTAAGCCAGAATGCGCAACTTTTAAGAAACGAAGGAAGTCCGTTAATATTTGGTTCGTTCGCTAGCGCATAAACCAGGCAGACGCTTTATTCGAACTAGAGCTTGATCACCCAAAAGCGAAAATACTTCTGAAGTCAAAACTCAACCATTAATTATGACGCTGCGATCCTGGTTTGCTTATTTAAAATCTAAGGGTAACTCAAGTTAGAGAGCCGTGTGATGGGTGACCATCTCACACGGTTCAGGGAGCACTTTATTATGTGATGCGAGTGAATGTGTACGGCATAGCTGGCATCAATTAAATTTTGACTCTATTTATGTTTCTATGATGGCCCAAGAACATGCTTATTCTTTAGCTGTAGAGAAACTTTGTAATTGTGAGGTACCATTACGAGCTCAGTATATACGAGTGTTATTTTGTGAAATAACTCGAATTTTAAATCATTTACTTGCTTTAACTACTCATGCTATGGATGTGGGGGCATTAACTCCGTTCCTGTGGGCCTTTGAAGAGCGAGAAAAACTTTTAGAATTCTATGAAAGAGTTTCAGGAGCCAGGATGCATGCCAGTTACATACGACCAGGCGGAGTTGCACAAGACATGCCTTTGGGCTTAAGTGAAGATATTTTTCTATTTACACAACAATTTGCTTCTCGTATTGATGAAATAGAAGAAATGTTAACCAACAATCGTATCTGGAAACAACGATTAGTTGATATTGGTACTGTTACTGCACAGCAAGCTTTGGATTGGGGATTCAGTGGTGTAATGTTAAGAGGCTCAGGAGTATGCTGGGATTTGCGAAAATCAGCACCTTACGATGTTTATAACCAATTGATTTTCGATGTACCCGTAGGTACCAGAGGAGATTGTTATGACCGTTATTGTATTCGTATTGAAGAGATGCGACAAAGTATTCGAATCATTATGCAATGTCTTAATCAAATGCCTAGTGGCATGATTAAAGCGGATGATCGTAAGTTATGTCCTCCTTCACGATCTCAAATGAAACAATCCATGGAATCTTTAATTCACCATTTCAAACTTTATACAGAAGGTTTTTCTGTACCAGCTTCTTCTACCTATACTGCAGTAGAGGCACCTAAGGGAGAATTTGGTGTGTTTTTAGTCAGTAATGGAACCAATCGTCCTTATCGTTGTAAAATAAGAGCACCTGGTTTTGCTCATTTACAAGGGCTTGATTTTATGTCCAAACATCACATGCTATCAGATGTTGTTACCATAATTGGTACTCAAGATATTGTTTTTGGAGAGGTAGATAGATAGAATTACTATTTCACAGGTAGGAAGGGCCCTAATTTTCTGGAGCCAAAAAATATTTTTTTCACGAAACTCAAAACGCCGCTGAATCATCTATGATGACTCATCAACATAGCGTGCGGAGAAGGATATACATAGCGAATTGCTACGGAATGCACTATTTTAAGGCTTTTCTTCTCCGGAGCTACGCACTTTTTTATTCGTTTTATGAACAAAGAGCACAGAGGCAGAGGGTGCCTTGGCGTTTTTCTTCTCCATGCCTTTTCGATAAGTAGAGAAAATAAGCTTGCAAAGGTCACAGAGCTCAGTAAAAAAAAATATATATATATATTTCATTCTGCTGTCTGCTTTACCCTTGGCATAGCGAATGACAGGGCCGGGTGGAACGATGAAAGCGCCCGCGGCCCATCAGGATTATGGCATTCCTACGTAATGTCCTAAAAAAGCACTAATTTCATGATGTAACGACTAACTAAAATGCATCGTTATTAAATCTTTTAAGAATGCAAGCCTAGAGCACCTACTTGACACACACAAGATTGAATCGCTTAAAGAAAAGATCTTATATACAGAAAACAATCTGAGATAAGAATACATAGAAAAAAGTGAAGAAAAAGCGCGAGAAGGGCGCAGCAACTCTATGATCTAGTCGTAGTTCAATCCATCTTATTATAAGATGATAGCAAACCTTGCTGCAGGCGATCAATCATCGTAGATGAGACATTGATACAAATAAAAAAGGCAAATACACCATGACACTAAAACAATTAACTTTTCGTTTAAAAAAAAAGTCTGCTGGCAGAAATTCATCAGGGCGTATTACTGTTTTTCATCGAGGAGGTGGATCGAAGCGATTGCATCGGAAAATTGATTTTCAACGGAGCACTTCGTCTATTGGCCTTGTACAAAGAATCGACTATGATCCTAATCGTTCTTCTTGGATTGCTTTAGTACGATGGCTTGAAGCAATGAAACAAGCGGAGGCAGCCAATAGTCAAACAGAAGAAAACGCTTGGCGTTTTCTTGGTCGGAGAGAAAAAAATCTTTTTTTTTTCGACCTCTTATTTTCGTTTTCTTCCTTGTTCAGGAAAGCCCAGAGAAGAAATTCCGTTTTTTTCTCTGCCCTTTTTTCCCCAGAGACAAAGAGAGAGGCTGCAATTTTAGGCCCTTTCGGTAGCTTTCTTGATTTATCTAGGATAGCCTTAGCCGGGGCAAAGCCCGCTTTCTTTGCTTTGCGAATGAAAGACTTTGGAGGACATAATACGTTTTCTGGAAATGAAAGCGGAAGGTGGAAAACGCATAGCGGGGTGCAGAGAATCCAACGCAAAGCGCTTTCTTGGAGAACCAATATATTTTTTTCTTTTAAACCTAAGCATAGCGAAAAAGGACCAATGGTTGAGGCGGGCAAAGTAGATCGTGCACCTTTCACTTATATATTAGCTAGTGATCAGTTAGAAGCTGGCAAGACGATAATGAATTGTGATTGGTCTAAACCTTTGACTTCGTTCGATCAACATCAATCTTCCCAAAATTTGCTAGCCCATAACGACCTTCGGTTCCGAAATCACTTTGTTCACATAACAAATGAAGGCCAAAGGTCCCTCAGGATGGAAGAGCCCGTGCAGCGTAGTCAGGCTGCTTCTTGGCTACGCCCCGGGGGGGACTACGCTTCAAGTGAGAATAAAAACATACTTGATTCATATTATCAAATGGTAGGAAATTGCGTATCATTGGCTACTATACCTATAGGCACATGGATACATAATATTGAATGGAATCCAGGTCAAGGCGCAAAGTTGATTCGAGCTGCAGGGACCTTTGCTCAAATAATTAAGAAATTCGAAAATACACCACAATGTATTGTGCGATTACCTTCGGGTGTTGACAAACTCATAGATTCCCGATGCCGAGCTACTGTTGGGATAGTGTCCAATCTTCATCATGGTAAACGTAAGCTTGACAAAGCGGGACAAAGCCGATGGTTAGGCAGACGTCCCATTGTTCGGGGTGTTGCTATGAATCCGGTGGATCATCCTCATGGAGGAGGTGAAGGACGCACAAAAGGAGGTAGACCTTCGGTATCACCTTGGGGAAAGCCCGCCAAAGGTGGATTTAGAACAGTAGTAAGAAAACGCAGAAATTAGTTTATGACACGATCTGTATGGAAAGGCCCTTTTGTGGATGCTTGCTTGTTCAAGCAAAAAAAGATCAGATGGAAAATTTGGTCACGTAGATCTTGTATTTTGCCTCAATTTGTCGGTTGCTATGCACAAATTTATAACGGAAAAGGTTCTGTTGGTTTGAAAATTACTGAAGAAATGATTGGTCATAAATTTGGAGAGTTTGCTTCTACACGGAAACCTTCTTCCTCTGGGAAGAGAGCTTCGCCCTCAAAAACAAAAATAAAACAAAAAAAAAAGGTACGATAGTGAACTATGGCGCAAAAAATAAATCCGATTTCAGTCAGACTGAATCTGAATCGTAGTTCAGATTCAAGTTGGTTTAGTGATTATTATTATGGAAAATTGTTGTATCAAGATGTAAATTTTAGAGATTACTTTGATTTAATACGTCCACCTACGGGAAAAACGTTTGGCTTTCGTCTCGGTAAGTTTATTATTCATCATTTTCCTAAAAGGACATTCATTCACGTATTTTTTTTGGATCGACTTAGCCGATCAAGACACACAGGCCTTGGGGCAATACAATCGGTCAAGCTGATTAGGCGTATTGACGACGCTACAAAGATACAGCGAAACGAAGTCAAGATTGGGCGCTATGGATACAATCATAGGTTACCGTCAATGCACGAAATCGATCAATTACTTCGGATCAGCGGTTGGATGGCCTCCAAAAACTCTACTTCTTTGAGGAACGATGCCTTTTTGGAGAATGATGACAGAAAAATGTCAGAAAAAAGCTATGCGTTTTCGTGTTTTGGCTCTTTGCGTCAAATTAGCGATGTATTTCCACAGACCATTTTCGCGGCTGTGCGTGCTCCTTTAAATCATTTAGTCATGCAATACTTCTTTTATTCAAAGAACCGAATTCAATTTGATCCTATTGTTAACATAGTTTCCAATTTGGCGGCACGGAGCATAATTAAAAAATATATTACAAAGGAGACAAAAAAAAAAGAGGACAGCTTGAAAAAAAGAATGCGTTCTATTCTGTCAAATAAAAACATTTGTTCGAAAAAAGAAGGCTTAACCTATATGAACAAAACCGCGCAAGGCTCCTATGTGGAAGCCTTACGGGGTTCTACCCACTTCATCCGCTTGGCGAATGAGGTGGGTTTTGCGAGAAAAAATAGACCCGAAATTTCTCCGAACATCCAAACGGCTTATTCAGTTTGGCTTTTCTCTGAAGATATTAATTCCAGAAGGACAGAGATGCGTAGCGCGGAAGAGCTTTTAGCTTTGCGCACGGCGCTCCCCAGCTTTGTCCGGGCACTAACGTTCCCACACCAAAATGCCCTCCACTGCTTGCACAAACAGAGCCTTTTAAGGCTTCGTTTTCAAATCCATCGCGAGCAAGGCATGCCATTAGCTAATAATTACATAATGAAAAACACAGAGCCGATTCGTCAACCCTGGTCTATATTGGATTTTGGTGCTCCCTTTATTTCAAGAGATGCTAAATGGAGGAAAGTTCACTCTTTGTTCAGTCGTTATTATTATTGGAAAAAAATGCAATTTTTTTTATCTAACCAAACAAAAACTAATACCTTAATTAGGCCAGTCAAAATAGCTTCTGTTTATCAAAGTGCTTCTCTAATTGCTCAAGAAATATCTTGGAAACTAGAACAAAAAAAATCATTTCGACAAATTTGTAGATCTACATTTCAAGAGATTGAAAAATGCCAATATGTTAAAGGAATCCGTATTTGTTGTTCGGGCCGATTAAATGGCGCAGAAATAGCTAAAACTGAATGCAAAAAGTACGGTGAAACCTCTTTACATGTATTTTCCAATCAAATCGATTATGCGAAAGCACAAGCATCTACTCCTTATGGGATTTTAGGTGTCAAAGTGTGGGTTTCATATTTTTAACACAAAAAAAAGGGACAAGTTGTGCTATATCCAAAACGTACAAAATTTCATAAATATCAAAAAGGCAGATTTAAGGGTTGCAAAGCAGACGGTACACAACTTTGTTTTGGAAAATATGGCATGAAAAGTTGTGAAGCTGGTCGTATCTCATATCAAGCAATTGAAGCAGCGCGTCGTGCTATAAGCAGAGAATTTCGAAGAAATGGTCAAATATGGGTAAGAGTTTTCGCAGATATTCCTATTAGCAGTAAACCCACCGAAGTCAGAATGGGAAAAGGAAAAGGGAATTCTACAGGTTGGATTGCTCGTGTGGTAGAGGGACAAATCTTATTTGAAATGGATGGTGTGAGTTTGTCAAATGCGCAACAAGCTGCCACATTAGCAGCGCATAAACTATGTTTGTCAACCAAGTTTGTTCAATGGTTTTAATTAGTTAATGAATAAAAAGCGAGGCCGAAAGGCACGGAGCAAAGCAAAGAAAATGGGTAAAGACCAGGAATCTTTGTAAACTTATGGCCTCTATCAGCCTGAAAACGAACAAGCAGTCGAGACGATAGAAGTGCTGAAACCGTAAAGCAAGTAAAAAATTTATTATTATAAATAATTAATGGTCTTTGACCCCAATAAATATAGCCCAAAGGTTAAAAAAAAAAGCCTAAAAAAAGAAATAAATATCTATATAACGCTCTTTGCTGCGCCTTTTGGAATGAAGTAACGGCGCGACTTACAATTTATTTGCAATGCGAATAAAGTAATTTTAGCCCGCGGAACAGAATAAAATGCCTTGAGGCCGAAGGCCTCGAGTCCAAGACGATTATTTTGTTCGCAGCCTTCTAGGTGAACCATGTAATAGATTAAATTGCGTAGCGGAGTTTTGTTCCACACAGCACTTTTCTTGTTTTCGAATAGAATAAAGCGCATGGCGTTGAGGTCGAAGACCCCTGAGTGAAGCGCTAAGGCTTCCGGGCTAAAGTATTTGCTGCGAAAAGTTAAAAAAACATTTTTTTCGCTTTCTTGGGGCACAAAGCGAATCAAGAGCTTGCTACTACGTCCTTTTACGCTTTTCTTTTTATTATGTAAAAGGAAGGCATAACAGCCCGCTATTTAGAAATCAGATAGGGGACAGTGTTTATATTCGTTTTTACCTGAAATAAAAAAAAAAGCAGCCAACTTATGTTCACTCCAAATAGACTCCGTTTTCATTACGAAAATTTATTACGTCAAGATTTGTTGTTAAAATTGAATTATGGCAACATTATGGAAGTTCCGAGATTGTGTAAAATAATAATAGTTCCAAAGGCACCCTCTAATTTGATAAAAAATGTAAAATTAGCTATGGAGATTGTTTGTGGTCAAAAATTCATACGGACACGAAGCAGAGATTCGGCAGGAAAGTCGTTTCGATTTAATAAATTTATATTGAATCGAGAGTCGAAAAAAGACACAGGATATGTCACTTACCTAGCACAAAGCACTCTACGAGGGCATACCATGTATAATTTCTTGGAAAAACTTATTACGATAATATCTTTTTACGATTACTCAGTTAAAGTACAAAAAAGCTCCATTCAATTATCAATGCCAACGCCGTTGTTACGATTATTTCCGGAAATACAAAATCATTTTGAGATTTTTGAACATATTCAAGGGTTTGATGTAACTATTGTTACTTCAGCCAAAACACAAGATGAGGCTTTCATTTTGTGGAGTGGTTTTTTGCAAAAAGAGGTTTAGTCATATGTCAAATCAAATGAAACGAGATCATAGATGTAGATTACTTGTGGCTAAATATGAATTAGAGCGAATGCAATGGAAAGCTATTTCTCGACAGAAAAACCTCCCTAATGAAATACGTTATGAATCTTTTTTCAAATCGTCTAAGTTGCCAAGAAATAGTTCCAGAACACGAGTAAGAAACCGATGTATTTTCACAGGTCGCCCTCGTTCCGTTTCTAAGTTATTTCGCGTTTCTCGTCTAGTTTCTCGTGAATTAGCATCTAAAGGTTCTTTACTAGGCATAAACAAATCGTGTTGGTAGTCAATGGAATAAAGGTTAGCTTTGCGAGTATAGGATGCAGCAAAAACTCTTTTTTGTACGCTTTTTTTTTGCTTTGTGTGTTTGGGGACTGAAGTCCTTTGCATGCAACGCTGTGCGCTCTTTGGTTTCTGAATACTGAACGAACTCGACCGGTGTGCCGTGTGGCTACTCTTTGTATACGTCGGTGTGCGAGTTGATGGCGTGTAACAACTCTATTGCTAGAATTCTACAAGATTTTGATTAGGTTACGCGCCAATCTCATCCGCTATAAGAAGCAAGCAAGGGTCGAAGACCGCGCAGCATGCTTGAATGAGCGTACGAGAAACTCTCTATCCGTCCGCGTTTACGAATCTACCCAACGAAGGTCGCGGCTGGGATACTCTTCGCTTCGCGCCTTTGCATGCTACTTGCCATCAGTAAATCATGCGAAGTACTGCGAAAAAAGAAACAAGAGAAGAAAACGCTTGTTTTTTGTCAGCATCAAGGTGTCGAAGAAAGAATCTTCTCCACTTCAAAGTGGGCTTTGATATGGGATCGTGAAGGACGAAAAACCGATGGCGAGATTCTATAGAAAATGGTTTATAAAAAAAAATTAAGTCAAGTTTATGGAAGCCAAATTATTTTGTTTTTTGGAAATAATTGGAGTTGGGTACAAAGCCAGTACTAATCCACAAGGCTCTATTTTATATCTAAAATTAGGGTTTAGTCATGAGATTCGACTTCAAGTCACGTCTGCAGTTCGCGTTTTTTGCTTCAAGCCTAATATCATTTGTTGTACTGGAATAGATCATCAAAAAGTAACTCAATTTGCTGCCAGCATCAAAAGCTGTAAACCTCCTGAAGTTTATAAAGGAAAAGGTATACAATATCGAAACGAAATTCTACATAAAAAACAAGGAAAAAAAAAATAAATCATGTCATATATTTTAGGAACTAATTTAGTGCCGAATGAACAAGTAGAAATTGCTTTAACTCGAATCTTTGGACTTGGCCCCAAAAAAGCAATTCAAGTGTGTGCTCAATTAGGTTTTAATGATAACATTAGAGTTAATAAGTTAACTAAGTATCAAATTGACCGAATTATCAAAATAATAAGTCAAAATTATTTAGTTGATTTAGAATTAGCAAGAGTAATTCAGAGGGATATTAAACAATTGATGAGTATTGGTTGTTATCGTGGTTTTCGCCATAATGCGGGATTGCCCTTACGTGGTCAACGAACTCATACTAATGCTAAGACTTGTCGCAAATTCAGAAACGTTTCGATCAATCAACGAAGTTGATTCAGGCCGCAGGCTGTAAGTTTTTTCCCATTATCCATAATAAATGATGAAGGCGCGAAGCGATGTGTAATGAAATTTAAATTNNAATTTAAATTTCATTACACATTTTGTTATTGGCTTTTCCTCCGCAAAAACATCATCGATTGGTAAGGCCGGCTCCTATTGGTTGGCATATAGGCGCAACAAGTCAAAGGGCGCAGTAAATCTATATATATAGATTTTTTTTTTTGAGTCATCGCATATTTTTTATCTATTTTTGCACCGTAACTGCCTTTCGGCAGGGCGGGCTCGGATAATAGAATCTCTCACCCAGAGAACCAAAAGCTGCGGCGTTCTCTTTTGTTTAATGGATTATTTTGTACAAATTTTTTCCACAAATTTTTTTTTTAATTAGTAAACAGATAAGATGGATTGTAAAAAAACCCGATCGATGATATCAAACAAAATCTAAACATTCAAAAAAAACTCATGCAGAAGAAAAAAAAGCACGGTATTGCATATATTCGATCAACTTTAAGTAATACCATTATTACTGTAACAGATCATAAAGGAGATACAAAAACTTGGTCCTCCTCAGGTTCATTGGGGTTCAAGGGATCTCGTCGCTCAACCAATTATGCTGCTCAAGCAACTGCAGAAAATGCGGCCCGAACTGCTATTCAACTGGGAATTAAGTCGGTTGAAGTTGAAATAAAAGGGTTAGGTTATGGAAAGGAATCGTCGCTACGTGGTTTACGACTAGGAGGTCTTATTATTACCAAAATTAGAGATGTAACCCCAACCCCACATAATGGATGCCGACCCCCTAAAAAACGCCGTGTTTAAATATCATCATAAAGTTATTCATTTTCAATTACTTGACAATGCAATATAGTGAAATCCCGGGGTACAGACCCGGTTTCATCATTTTCTAATGCTAATGTAGGAAGCCCTCGTTAGCATTTAACAGCGAGTTTATCATATCTTGGAAGAGAACAACAAGTACCAATCCTTTCCAGTCTTATTATGAAAACCAGCCAAGTTTATGGGTAAAGATACTTTCTTTCTATAAAAAACGACAATAATTAACTTTAGATCAATTTATTACACGGATTTTTTTTTTTAAGGAAAGAAGGATCGGCTAAACTCGAAAGCGAACCCGAGGCTATTTTACTCGTCTTATAAAAGATTACATAAACGTGATAAAAGGCCGAAAAAAAATAGATTTTTGCTACGCCCGCAATTACATAGTAATTGCATTCCTCATGAAACTGAGTATGAGGCGCAACTCTCAGCCATACGACTCCAGTCTCTCCTGGCTTGCTCCATTAGTCGAGATTGTGTAAATAGAACACGTCTTTCCGCCTTCATTTGTGTTTTAACCACATGAAATGAATATAACATCACTTGGCTAAATGGTTGGGTTGGCCTCATTTCGATTGATCAGCCCTTGAATGGTCATTGTTTTGACAGAAACAAAAATGAAATTGTTATGCTAGAAGGTGCAAAATTAGTGCGACCCGTTGGCCCACAAACCTAAAAATACTTAAAAAAAATCTAGATTTTTTTTTGGCCGGAACTTAGTATTCTAACTCTTGTCGGATGCAGGTGTAATCCCTGTCGCGCGGTAATGTCCCGCAAACTCTCGATCATCACATGGGAGTGGCAACCCCGGAATTCATAGCAGAATGATCGCAGGAAGAAAACCGAGAGGAACACTTTGGTTAACGAGTTAAAGCTTCGGTGCCCGATCACCTTCGGTATGCTGAACCCTTACTGGGGGCTAGACTACAAGTCAATGAGGACGAGTATGATTAGCTTGATTTCTAATCATAGGCATTCTAGGAATACAGTAAAAGAGGCCAGGAAAGTAGTTGTTTTCACTACGTTCTACGTGCGTGTTCCACCTCCCGCAGTATTGCTCGTTTCTCAGGTTTTCGCAACAATCCGACTCGGGAACGGGGTAACTACCTTGAACTCCAAACAAATGATCGTAGGGTAGGCTAGCCAGGCCACATGTTCATTGGTAGCAGGATTCTCCAAAAAGCGAAAGCGCGGTGATAAATTATTGTGATATGCTTACTTGGAGACTCATAACTTTAAAAAAAACTGGGTGTTCCGGGTAAAAAATATATATATTTTTTTTTAAGTGATATTTTTCAATAAAAAATCTATTTTTTTTACCTGCGGCCTGGACACGCTATGCCCCGGCCAAAGGCCGAAGAGCTTGTGTTCAGATTAAAATCCAGGATAGAATCTATAAGGCTTCGCGGCAGAATAACCATGGAAAACAAAACGCAGGCACTCCAAAAGAGGTTCACGGCTGGAACACAGGCCATATTGATAGATATATTGAACAAAGGCAGACTGTAAACAGGGTGGACAATACTCACCACCAAAGAGCCAAGATTGAAGATGGCGCGAACATTGCAGTTAAATAACGGTGCACAATCCGTGCATCGCATCCCTTCGACTTTCGTCCAGTGATCAAATAAAAAAAAAATTTTTTATTCTTGGTTAAGCTATTTCAGAAGACATGCGCTTCGTTCGCCACCCGAACCCAGTTGCGAAAAAAAAAGAAAAAAAAATATATGTATTTTTTTGGTAACCATTCGTTCGATGGTGATACAATGTACTTAATTAGATGTAAGACTGCCAAAGCTTTCTGAGTCGACACGAGCTTAGGCTTTTGAAAGTGAAGGGAAGGATAGGGATGTCAGGGTTCTTTTAGAAGTGGATCATATTACTCTTGAGAAAAGCGGAGGACAAGCAGGACATTTATGCAAACTTTTAATTGTTAAAATTTTCTTTTACATGGCCAAAACTCTCGAAGATACAAACATTATGAGAAGAGCCGTATGAGGCCGTAGGCTCATGTACGGTTCGGAAGCCGAGCTGCGTCAGCAATAGAGTGGCTTAGGTTAACATTGGAGCAGGAGCAGCTACCATTGCTTTAGCGGGAGCTGCTATAGGTATTGGAAACGTATTTAGTGTGCGCCTCGCTAGAGCGCGTTTGGATCAGTGAAGGTTAATAGATTATCGCCTGGGCGGTCCCCTAACCCGTGGCGGAAACAGACCGCAAGGAACCATAGCATGGGGCCTGGTTAAGTTTCGTGGCACGGTTATCACGAGTGCGTCAGGGTCAAGCGTTACCCCTTCCAACAAAGGTGGCCCGGAAGGCTCCAAGACCCAACTAAATTCTTGGTGCGAACAACCCTCCGGGGGAAACTGCAAGAAGCATGAAAAACCGCTCACTAACCTAAACCACGAGCAAGCACCCAAACGTGAAAGCGAGGGATCACCCCAATGGACCCTTTAAGGTTAACACTTGGGTACATGCCAGCCAAAGAGGCGAGGTATAGACTAAAAAGAAATGGGTGACAGATCAGTCATAAGTACTCCGGGGGATACACTGGGCAAAGCAAGTCGTGCATGCGACAATGCCCGTAACGTGAAAAATTTTGAGGAAAGGGCTGTAAATGGTAATGTGCTACCCTTTACAGACGCGGACATGCCCGCGTCTGTAAAGGGTAGCAAGAATCAGCGAAAGCAACTACTAAAACTAACGCCAATAAAAAGCGCGGCAGACCGCACGCAGACCGGTGGCGCCTCCTGCGCTCTTTAGCCAGATAGCGTAGCCTACAGCCGGCCGAGGCTGCTTTCTACAAATTTGGTCCGAACCTGCAGATTACCAAAAAGGCGCAAAAGGTAGCGTCACTATACTACTCATTTCTCCAAAAAATAGAAAAAAGTTTCACATAAAATCAAAGCCCCCGCTTTACTTAGTGAGATAACTACACTCGAAGAACCTTATTCTAGAGTGAAGTGTGGCTACAGCCGGGTAGATTACTCACAATACACGGATGAATCCGACTTGTGCGGTAGCACAAACCAGCTTGCACTACATCACTTAAGACCCAAAGACCAAAGGGCTCTTGTTAAAGTAGCCATAGCCAAATCTAGAAAATAGATCACACTATGCTGCAAATGCCTATGAGGTGCACGCGGAATAGGAGGGATGGAATCGCATAGTAGCCGTGTATCCCTGTGCAGAGAGGACTAGTAGTGCTTATACGGCAAGAAGCCGCAAAAGCTGAAAAATTTTGCCATGGACGAGCCACATGCGAAGAAACTTGCACGTGTGGTTCTGACCGGGGGGGGAAAAGCACCCTATCGGAATTCTTCGATGTGCGGAGCTTCGCATCTGAAACCCGATGACGCTTTGCGTTCTGCCGGGGCCTTGGGCAGTAATCCAACTCCCGCCAACTCACGAGGAGCTGGCAATGCCGCGGAGTTAGGGAAGTGGCTTGTTTAAGTGTAGGCGGACGAATCTCGACAATAGCCGCTCTTATAAACTAGGGGGGATTATTCTCATCACAGGTTGCCGCCCTTACTTAAGTATACTAAGAATCGACGGTGAAAGGGAGCCCCTAGGGGGGGAATGAACGACCTGTGGTCGCCGACTAACGTCGGTTAGGCTTAGAAAGCACTGAACAGGCCGGGCGGGTCGACAAAGATGACAGCTACAAGGATGGTAATCCTGGTGACAGAGATATCCATTCGGGGATGAATAGAAAACCTCCCACAGAAAAGGCCGCAGGTCTATATTTTCTCTCTGGCGAGGAATGTAGTTCTGGCTTTTTACCAGAAAAAGCAAAAAAAAATACTGTTTTTTTGCTGCTTGCTTGGCAAAATTATTCAATCTTACGCGTGAACCTAATGGGAAGGAAGTATGAGAACCTGATGAAGATAATATCGGACTTAAACGTACTGATAGTAGCTTAAGATAAGCTGAAATCTAACTCGGATAAGGGGATGGGACCCGACAATGAAAACACTGGGAGGTATTAGCCTAGAATTGTTCCAAAAAGCCTAAGAGAGCCCGTAAAAAATCTAAATTTTTTTTTTTTTCGCTGCGCGTCAAAAAACCCATAGGGAACCCGAAAGATCATATTGTACCGAAGGCAATGCACATGACTCTCGAAGGCCGCAATTCCTTAAATGTATTCGGAGGTGGCGGCCCTCAAGGAGATCGAAAAGAACTTGGAGGGCAATCTTGTGGTTACTGGAATTTCCATTAGAAAGTGTTATGACACAATCGACCGGCACCGCTTAGTCTTCATTCCTTTGTAAGAAATCCGGTTTATTGAGTGGATATTGAAGTTATTGCAAGGCAAAGGCACAGGTCGCAGGTATATCTTTTTTCTTATTAATTCAGTAGGAAACCCCGCCTGAAGCGGAAACCCCAAGGTTGTGCCGTATCACTCATACTTCGCAATATTTACCTGAATAAATCAGCGCTAAAAGATGCAACGTGACTCCGAACCTCTCAAATCCCGAATCCAAAGTAGAAAAAAGCTATCGCTATATCGAAAGCAAAGACACAAGCTCATGGCGAAAACAAAACGATGCTGCCCAGACTAAAAGCTCATGAAACTGAGAAAGTTGTTGAAGGGGTGCAGCAATATAGAATAGAATATATGTTGCGCCCTTGCTGCCGCGTTATTCTCTGACTACACTGGCCAAGCGTACGAGGGTCTTCAGGGCACAAATCTTTTTTTTCTAAAAAAAGAAGTAAAAAAATAACGTAAGATATGAAAAAAGAGGAGCCGTATGATGGGCAACTATCACGTACGGTTCTATCGGGGGGGGGGGAGTTGTGCATCATAGGTACCTTCTTATTGCTGCGAAGGGCGATATGAAAATAACCCCCCTATCCAACCTCATTCTGTTGCGCGAAATCCATCATTGGCTAAGCAATTATTTGGTTATGCCATCTTAGGTTTCGCTTTAACAGAAGCTATTGCTTTGTTTGCCTTAATGATGGCCTTTTTGATCTTATTTGTTTTTTAATTTTTTGGTGCTGCGATTTTTTGGGAAAAAAACTATATTTTGGCCGCACCCTATTGGCTTTGCGAATAGGGCTGCGCCCAAAAAATCTAGATTTTTTGGCACCTTAGGGCCGAACGATTAGTACGTTCGAGCCCTTCACCACTTGCTACCAAAAGCATAAGCGTAAAAAAACTGAACTGACAAAGATTTTAACCTTAAAGGCTCATTGGATAAAAAAAGAAGCAGGACAAATATATCTATATATATATTTTTTTTTCTTTTTTAGCTGCTTCACTTCTTCTTATAAATAATCTTTAATAATCTTTAATAATG